AAGCTAGGAAGACCTATAAAGCAACTAGGAACTAGTGCATATCTATCCTAGCTTGATCTAACCTTCAAGTCAGAACAAGGTCTCATGCATTAAGGAAGGGAATGTCAGTCATAATAATAATAGAGAGTATTTCTACTACTAAGCTCTATCGACAGCAACGGAAACCAGATTGAACGGTTGGATGAGAGAGAATCAGTTAAGAAGAAAGAATATGAAAAGGGGACTCATCACTATGGCCAGAGACGACTACTATCTATAAATCGTACCCGAAACAGGGACTGATGTAAAGTAACGGGTTTTCTAGCTTGGAAAAGATGCCTAGAACCCTAATACTTCTTTTCAATAAAAAGGCTTTCCAACTTATTGCTCACAACAGGATAACTGAAACCTCCACTGCAACTACCATCGTTAGGGGCTTAGCTTACAACAGGAACTGCTGATATATCTTTCTCTTTTGCCTTCAACACAGAAGCACTTTCTTATTTGACCAAAATAGAGGGAAAAGCAACTAGAACGAGCTCGAAAAGAGAAGGAGCCTTTTTCAACTCGAGAACCAAACTAGTTATTCTAACTTATCAGCCCTTCTTTGATCGAACGGCTACATCACATCTGAAAGATGATAAGTCGAAAGCGCTCACAGGGGAAGGGATGGGCATTCCAAATCAATAAGCATTCACTACAGCTCATTTTTATAGAGCTAGAGCGCCAACAGATATACCATAAAAGATGTCATCATAAGATATCAAATCACTTCCAGATATGCTATTAGATAGGCCCAGAGAGAGATCTATGCGCTCAGATCTGAGTACTGCAATTGGTTCGGCTGAATGAATAGAATCTGGGGAGGCTGGTACGACATCGAAAGCTACTCCACCTCGATTAAGATAACTAGAACTCCTAATGTCTGAAGGAGAACTTCCAATGGTTGGAAAAGACTCCTACCTTCACTTCATAAGGAACTCACTGGCGCACTCGCTCTAATGAATGTAATGTGCCCCTATCTTCCCTGAAAAATCCACTGCGGTTGTAAGAGATTCAGGCTCGAGAGACCTCTTCCCTATTGTTCGAGTCCTTGGAAGATCATCCTGGCAAGCCTCGCATTGAAGCAAGTTCTATAACTAGATCACAGGCATAAACACTGGAAGGCGATGGAACTGAACTAGCTTAGGCTCTTTCCCTTGGGGCAGGGAATAAAGTCAATCCCTCTTCATAAGTGATTTGATCTCTAAAAAAGTCAGAAGAGGTATAAAATCACTCTACTCTATAGAGAGGGAGAGGCAACCATGGAAGAATCCAAAGTCAATCGCAAAACAAAGATGGGCAAGGGTCCGAAGGAGTCTTAATACCTCACAACTGGATCAATGGCTGGCCTTAGGACTGCAGCAAAAGGAACTCACCCGATTGGCTGGATCGTTTTCTCGACTAGAGAGAGTTTATTACCCCTATAAAAGCACATGGAAAGACTTAGCACTTCAAAAGAGAGGAATTCAAAAAACTGAAACTAGATTGCTGGCAACTGCAACAGAACCTCCAAGCGCAAGGAAGGAAAGAGCCGGGAAGATAGAAGCTATTCAAATTGTGGAACTTCAACCCCAGGTAAAGGAGAAGCATTGTAAGGACGAAGCACTAGGATTAGCGAAATGGGAGTGCTTAACTAAAAGCCTATTACACATATTGAAGCGTTACATCTATGACAAGCCTTATTCCGTCTTAGCATTATACACGCCATATCTGACCTATCGCAGAAATGCCTGGAAAAGTCATTCTCTTATGTCTGGCCTCACAACTGTAAGGAAAAAGAGGCCTTAGGACTGCAAATGCAGAACCCCTACTTGATTAAGGGGCAGGGACTGCTTAAAGTAAAGGTTTAAAAGGTCGTCTGGACCACAAAAAAAGAGGACTCCAACAGGCTCGCAGACAGACGAGCCTTATAACTGTTATAAAAGCTATCCCTATGGTAGGCCTGTTAGCTCTTATGCTCGGTATTAAGAGTATAAATGATAGCACTCCAATTGGAAGGCTTTCAAACTACCTAGCTTTTACTCGCTCGAAAGCATTAGCAATTTAAGGCGAAAGAAAAGACAAGTAATCTTTCATTTTTCTACTGGGCTTAAAAAGGACTAGAAATGGCTCGCAGAAAGAAGAGATCCAATTCCAACTTCCATTGAAACACAGGAGCTGAACATTCTTCCACAGGGAAGGCAGAACGCATGACAGAAGATATGACAGGGCTTGCGGAAGCACTACAAAGGGCAGGAGTGGACCAAGAGCCTCAGTATTCTACTCTAATAGAATAGTTCTACCAAGCAAAGTATATTAGGCCTGTAAGATCGTTAGCTTGTTAGCTTATTAGAAAGTCAAACAACTGGCTATGCAACTCCAGGAGATGAAAATACAACTCTTTCTTTCAATTCTTTAGAAACAGGAGTTAGCACTACAACTCGATGAGATGGGCTTTCAACAGGAGGAGCTTACCTTTACCTTAAGACTCCAATTGGGCTTTTTGACTTTATTGAAAAAGGGACAGCTCTCACTGGAACACTCGCTGTAACAAGGGATGAAAGCACTTCACCTGAACCGACGTAGAAGCACTGATAGTCCAAAAATATTCATTTGTATTCAGTGAACTACCTAATGCCACCGCAGGACCATGTCATTGAATTGTTGTCAGGTCCTCCCGCTCTGACTTATATCGGCTCTATACCGGAAGCCGAAGGATGATATAGATCAAATCGTGGCCGAGTTGCTTTCTTTACTGCATAAGGGCCATATCATACACAGTATTTGCATGGGTCTTCGGGAGCAGAGAATAGGATAGGCGTCCCTGTTCTTATACATCCGTCTTCCTATTCAATAAGGGCAGAACAATCCTCCTTTAGTTTGGAGGTACGGTAGGAGTCGCTTATATCCAATGCTTCCGCTCCATAAGGTATTTATCCCCTATCTAGCTAATGACTTTTCGAGCTAATGAGTTCTGAGTTCTCCCCCTTGGACTGGTAGACCCACCTTATAGTGTTCTCGGGCGGATCGATCACTCCTTCGCTATAAATAGCTCATGACCTGGGTTCGCCTTTTGTAATAAGTAGCACTTGACTTCCTTTTCCCCTACCCGGAATAAGGAAATAGCCCCTATCTCCTTCAGCCCGATCAATAGAGATGGATGCCCCTCTTCGAGCTGCCCTTCTCTTTTTGAATATGCCGGCTACCGCTAGCTGTCCCTTGCCTGACTCATGACTCATTTAGGGCTTAATCAGGTATCTTTACCTCATAGATAGAACTGAGCTGTCCTTCTTTCTTTTAGTACTTTTTCTGGGGTAGAGGGAGATAGAGATGGAATTTACCTGCCCTCATAGATCGGCCTTACGGGCCGGCAGGCCGGCTTTACTTGATAGGGCGGGGCCAAAACATATAAAGCGAAGAAGTGCCCCTATTAGTAAGGGCGCCCTTACTAGTAAAGCACTACTTTGACTTTGACTCCTTTTATGCAACCACGGAACTTTTTCGATTCCAACGGCTTCAGTACTCTATTCATAGTGGTCTACGCGAGCCCCCCGACGAAGCCAACATAAATCCTATCCAAAAGAAAAGGCAGTTTCATTATGGTGGTATACCAGCCGCCTGTTCTGGAACTTCCAGAATCGGAGCATATAGATCCGTAAATAGATTTGTATGTATAGCCACTTCAGTCGTGCTCGTCCTTTCTTGAAAGTATCTTTTTTCTGGTCAACCAGAAATGATTATGTTCGCTATTCTTCATCCTCCATTCTCATATGAGGCCGGAAAGTTTATTGGCAAGAGGTCGGAACGAAGTGATTCATCATGCTCAAACTGATCCCGCTCGAGTGGGAATATAGGAAGCTAGGGAGCTAGTCTGACTTAAATAATCGATGGCGATGTACCTGAAAAGGAAGAGTTTGATTGAACTCTTTCACCTCTTAAACTCGTTCAAGCGGCATTCATCTTAGCAAGACTATTCTTATCTTCAGTCTTCAGACTCCCTTCTGTCGCTCGACATGACTATCGGGCAATCTCTACTGCGATAACTCATATATAAAGATCAGGCTTAGCCCCTGCTTGCTTCTCCTCTTTCCTTTGCCGAGACAGTTCCGGTCCTTATGCTTGATGTTGATGGAAGAGAGGTCGGTTCAGATGTAGCTACCGCTTCCTTTCTTCGTTCCCTTGACTTGAAAGGGATGGGGCTACCCTTTGGTATGTATGAAAAACCCCTGGCCTTCCACTTCAAAGAAAAGGCTAGAAGTGAAAGTCAAGCTCTTGGAGAAGATCTAGTGGCTGCACAGACTGACTTGTTGGCTTTGAGGAAACGGAAAAGAACCATAAAGCGACAGGGGACACACACAGATCCCTATAATGTTAGAAATTGGCCTTTCGCTTCATGACCTCGTCCGGTAACGCTGCTGATCGCTAAGCTGGGCATGTTCCCTAGGCACGAGTGAAGTAGGTTCCAGGTAGTAGGTTCGAAGTTCCTAGCCTTCAAAGGAAAGGCGTTGACTTCGCCCTTTAGCAATTAGCCCCTTAGGCTAAGGCTGAGGAAGGGCTTGAGTCAGACTTTATGCTAGCGAAAGTTCATGCTTTGAGATATCCGATTGGAGAGTCAATGTGGGACCTTAAAGCAGGTGAGAATAAGCTCTTCATCTGATCTTGCTAGGTGAATAATCGATGAAAGAAAGGAGCTCGGATGAAAGCTCTCCCACCTTCGTAATGTAGTAGCTATCCTTCCTATTCTTTTCCTTGTCGAGCCGTTAAAGCGGTCTGAAAGAAAGAGTTTTGCCAGGGGTGTAAGGGAGAGAGGAAGAGAGAGCTGCTCCCGCGCTTACTACTTGTTAAAAGAGAAAGCATTGAACCTTAGCAGCAGACAAAAACGCAACTGTAATGGTGCTATACCCGAAAGACCCTCACTACAAGATTCACTTTGACATCGCTCCTGCAACAGCAATTATGATAGGCATTTCGCCACCTGAAGGAAAAAAGAAAGGCCGGCTTCCCTATTATACGAGGATTGATTCCCTTCCACTACTAGACGGAAGACTAAGAAGAAAGCAAAGTCAACCTAAATGAAAGGCTTCGGGGATGGCGCTAGACCTGCAACCGCATTCACTCGATACAAGGGACTTAAAGACTTGAAAACTTGCTTGTTCGACACCAGATCTTGACCGGGGAGGCTCTTGCAATTCTTCCTCCCATAAAGGTTTCATGTTTTGAGGCTCATCCCTTTTCTTAGTTTAGGGAGGCTCCTATCCGATTGACAAGAGATGCCCAACTACGGGGGAAGTCACACTTTCACTTCCTGCCTTGACCTAGGCCTCACATCGATTGTTCTGTCCACTGAACTCATCAATCAACCTTGATCTTGACTCTCACAACGTACTCCAACTCTATCTATTAGAAGTTTCAGGCTTCTTTTCTTTCTTTTTTGAGCTCTTACCTTGAGCCGATCTTATTCAATGGATTGTGACTTTCTCAGCTTGAGCTTTCTATCGAATTTCCATTGATGGACTAGTGGACTCATTGGACTCTTCTATCTAAGCTTGAGCCCGAAGCGAGTGAAACTCGTCCTTCATTTCATACCTCAGTCCGGTGCCTATGGGTTCTAGCCCCATGACCTTTCCGTATTCGATTCAAGACGAAAACAGGATTCTTCGCAACACCTCGCTTGAGAGCTAAGAAGATGCATCCCTCGTTCAATCCCCTCCTATGCTTCTGCTTTCTTCGTCTATGCCTATGGATGGAGGAAATGGACTTATTAAGGTCGCTTTCCTCTCCTTTTATGGAATCGTTGATACAGTCAATGTAGAGTTCACTTCATTTGTCAGACTTTTGAGCCCGGTACCGAAGCAAAGTACTAATCCGAAAAGACGGTTTGATCATGCCCTTTGTCCTCAACCCACGGTTCTCCTATATCTCCCTTTGCTTTCTCTTGAGCCCGCATTTCGTGTTTTTTAAGATTTTTAGAGGCGAACCGAGCCTTCGTGTACCAATTTCAGTGGTTGAGTTTCGCACTCCCGTCATCTTCCTCTTCTTTTTGGAAAGTCTCATCCATCAGAAACAAGCTAGCCGAGCATTGATTTGGGTGTGGGTGGGGTATGATACCCCAACGGATGGATCTCCATCAACATGGGAGTTTTCCGAGGGAATGAAGAGGTCGAACCTTCTCTCTCTCTTGCTTCCCCACCTGTGACTGAAGCTTCCACATGAGCTTTACTTTCCTATCTGAGTAGACCGAAAATTCTACTTTTTGGAAGGGACATTTTAAAGGTAGCTTTCTCCCTGGTCGATCAGTTGTTCAATCCTTTCCTCTTGATCAAATGCATTTCTAAAGATTATCACAACACAATGGACTCCCCTACTGCACTGAGACGGACCCAGACCCCCTACCTCTGTACCTATATGTTCTTTATCTCAAGCTCAAGTGCCCGACGGATGATCTTCCCTTGATCAATGAGTGAGAAAGCAAAAGCCAGTCAGAGAGTCACCATAGCCAAGTGATGTTTTCAGGTGGTTCAATCGGACGAAAAGAAGAGCTGTCGTAGAGTAGTCTTTGTCCTGTCTACCTTGAGATTGCCCCTATCTATCAACGGGGACCCCCCGAAAGGGGAATAGGAAGCTTCAAGGATCCCACCTTTGATCGAGATGAAGGTGTAGTTTTCACTAGGAATCCAAGGGTTGCCGATCAGGTGAAGTAGTAGTTTCTGGGCACAAAGGATTCACTCGCGATTATAGGCCCGCAAAAGGGAAAGCGCACAGGTCTTCAAAAGAGACAAGACACGGTCTTTCATTGTCCGAGCAATGGCTCAAGCATTCAATGTCAGATTGTTGCTCATCGAAAGGGGGAGACCCATTCAAAGCTCAGTGGTAGCACTCGACTTCGGTACTAGGCCTGACTAGATGTTCGGAAAGATGCTCGGAAGTGAAAGAGGGAGCACAGTACGCACTGATGAGCAGCCCGACTTAGACGACTAATGCCTTCTCCCAACCTAAAAAGGTTTTGAGGTTGAGAACAAGAAAAAGCGAAAAAGAAGCAACTCCTTGAGCGCTAGGAGAGGGACCGCCAGATTGAGGATGAGGAGGGGGGGAGTATGGAAAACGAGATAAAGGTGTGGTCATTGGAGGAGGGTTGGTTTGGAGTTGACCCAGTAGCAGGACAAGTTATTCTTCAATCTGCGTCAGCTGACGCTGCTACATCCGCTGAAAGATCTGTTGCCAGCGTGAAGGCCAATCATTCCGGTTATCTGAGTTTCCCTCGACAATGCCGGAGATGTTCTCAGATGCTCTTAGATCGGGGGTTGAGGTGGCATATCATAAGGAGTAGCCAGTTTCGAGAAAACCGAAGCTAAGGAGAAAGAGAACTACTCGACTAAGAAGTCAGTGTTGGAGGGGGACTCATCCCTCTCTTCTAGCCAATGCCAGGGAAATACTTTCTAACCAATTCAATTCATAAGCTAAAGAGAAGTTACAGAAGTACGGAAGTGACAGAGAAGTCAACCTTCTTTGCCAAGGGACTCAACTATCTGCTCTATCTGATACTGAACTAGATGCCGCAAAAGCCCCAACTCTGGCTCAAGACGGTACTCTTCTATATAGTGGTATCCATGAGATGAGTGCCCGTAAGTCGTTTCGTTGAGTTACGGATGTGCTCCCATCTCTTTCTTGAGGGGCGGTGGAAGCTCGACTAGGAAGGTTTGGAGGGAACGGTACTCTTCTAATAGTGAATAGATCGACTTAGAGCGGTAAGCTTATTCTCTGGTTTCAATATCAAGAGTGTTACGCAAACAAATAAGGGATATACACTTGGGTACGAGACCGATTGGAAATGCAGCTCAGTTGAAAAGAAAGACAGTTCTTCCGGGAAAGAAAGAAGGTAGGGTTAGAGATTGACTTGACTTCGAAGTTAGGGAGTTCAGAAACCTACTGATTTTATAGGAGTGATTCCGGTACTTACTCGACGCCAAGGATAGGAAAGACTGAACCAGAGTAGCTGGAAAGGAGTCTTTCTTGGGCTTTGGGGATTAGCTTTACTGACTAAGACGGAGCCTCGGAAATTCTTTCATCACAAGAAAGTCAAGTTAGGAAAGAATGCAGCTCAGTCAAGAGATTCGGGTTAGGCGGAAATGGCATATCCAGGGCACGGCGCAGAGGATGTTCCGGTATTGTCAAAATAAGATAGGAACGAGGTGGCATTGGAGTGAAAGAAAGCATTGGAGTCAGTTACAATTGACATTGAAGAAGAACTTGAAGACTAGGCGCCAAAGACAAGGGCTCTTTCTCTAGTAGTGGACTCATCTTGATATTCCTAAAGCAGTAAGCGAAAGAAGAGGTTAGAACCAGCTCCACCGGCTAAAGGGACATGGACTCTTCAGAAGGCTCAGGTTTCATAACAGAATCTGAATCAGTAGCTTTAGGTATAGGGATTCCGGTTCTAACTAAACAATAAGGTAATGGGGTAGACCAATTCAACAAGATTCGAAGATGCTCTAGGTAGAGGTTCGAAGAGACTGAGCCAAGTAAAGATAAATTGTCCGGGCCAAGAAAGCAAGCCGGGAAGGCATAGAGTCGCCCCCAAGATGAAAGGGGATTGGTGGCATCGGTGCCCTTCATTCATTGGATATCACCCTCGAGCTCTAACCCAAAGTTCTGCCCTCGACCGGACAACAAACAAAGGACATTTCACCGAACTGGACCAATAGACCCAAGCAGAGCTAAAGAGCTGGCTAAATACGGATCGGTACAAGTCCTACAAGTAGCCATTTCTAGCTCCAATGCGGATAACGAAAAGAGAACAAGGACTAATAGACCAGGCCAAGTTACACGGCTAAAAGGAAAGCGCTCGGCTCGCTCCAAGCATTCCGCTCTATAGTTATCTTGAATACTTCCACCTATCAGCCTGTGACCCTCCTCTCGTATTAAGAATAAGAAGTAGAGCTCAATCCCATCTTCTTCTAAGTCGAGTGACTCCGCTCCGTTCCAGTGATGTTTAGCCGCGATAGATATGTAGCTCGGGGCCTTCTTGCAGGTCTTATCGTACCACTTGCTCTCAATCCCGTAATGCCCTTGTTATAGAAGCCTTTTCATTTGGCTAGCCTGGCTTTCAAGCCTTTTATTTTAGTACCCTAACGATAAGCTAGGACCAAACTAAACTGATGTGATGTGACCCACGCACGCCCCTGAGTCTTAGGCCCTTTCATTAGAAAGAAAGCCTGTAAGGGCCCACAAAAGCTCAGTTTCAATTGAGTCTAAGTGAATACACTACGCCATATAGTTCGGGATAAGAAAGCTTCTTACCGAGGAAAGAGTTGTTCAAGAAGAAAGCTGTACATGAAGGTACGGTATCCGCAGTTGGTGTTATAGAAGTGGCGGTCTTGAATAAGTCAGTACTCTTTGAATAGTGGCTATTAGAAGAGTACTTGTTCTGTTACAAAAAGACCTCTTTTTTAAGGTAGTTTACTTACTTAGTGCTTGCGCTAAGGGAAAACCAGTATGAAGGTTGCGTAATTCCTTTATTTTTCCCGGCTATCCTCAATATCAATAGAGGAAGAAAGCTTGTAACGAGTTGAGAGAACTAAGGGCAAAACCCCTGCAATCTGTCCCAACGGTAGATCCGCAACTGATTTCCCTCCTTTTGGAGGATTCAATGAGAAAGTTACAAGATCAAGAATGAGGAACGGATACAAGAGGGGTTTGACAGCTCATCGAGCTAAGAGGTTTAGTCAGCAGCAACCCTTTATTAGTTAGGAGCGAAAGTTGCTCTTTCCTTTAGCTCTAAAGCTGTCTTTTTGAGGAAAACTTGACCTTTTCCGGCATTCTTTCATATAAAGCAGTCGGTGAAGCTTAAGGTAAGGTTATGCCGTTGAAGACCTCCCCACCAGGAAACTCTGGTCAGTTCTCTTCTTTTTCCCAGTGGGTTTCACATAGGCTTCATCTAAGAACTCTCAACCCCGTGGCATTACTGGTTCGCTTGTGCTACCGCTCCTCTCGCCGCTTCCCCGAAAAGGCCTAAACTAGATTTTCCTAAGCATCTCCAACATTTCCTTTCGCCATGATAAATATAACCGGTGAGAATCAATGAAAGCTATATGTACACGTCCAGATCTTCCTATGTCGCGCTATGGCTTGGCTTAGCAGGAGGTCCGCTAGATAGGATAGACATTATCGAATAGGACCCTTTGGAGAGATTTCCACCACCGGCCTTTCTTCCTTTCCAATTCTCTCTATACCCCAGATGCAAAGATTGAACGACTGACCTAGTTCGCTTAAGCTCATTGACTCACTCGAAGCGTGAGAAGATGACAAAGGTAGGAAATTCAGAAGGAGGAGGTGAGTCCGGCAGAAAGAGGATGAATAGCTTTTCCCCGGATTCAACAATTTCCTATCTTGCTAGCATTCTTGTTTAGCAAACAAGGCAAATAACTATGTACTCAAACTCAGACAAAGAAAGGGGGAATCTCCTACTTACTTAGGCTCCAAGTAGTCTACATCGATAGACCAAGCAAATCCTTGAAGAAAAAGACGTGCTAAGGAAGATGTAAGGTGCTGCATCTAAGGGTGAACGGGGAAGGAAGGGTAGGCACTGGCATCTTTACTACTTTCATTTTTAAATACGGACTATCTAAGAAAAATGAGGAGGGAATGAGAAGTCCGGTATTCTAGCATATAAAGTCTCCGGCCTTTTCTATTCTATATATCTCTAGTTATAGTTAGAACTAGTTATTGACTTTTATACTATCCTTGCCCTTGCCCGCCACAAAGCAACTTCAGTACTTTATTCTATATAGTCCGCTCTCCTTGGCCTTGCCTTTTCTCATGTGCGCTGGTGATGAAGCATAGTCCTTCCCACATTGAATCTCAACTGGGCTACTACCTATATTATACGGAGCCTCTACCTTTTTGTTTGTTTTGAGATGAGGCCTTTGAGTCATAGCGGGACGGGAGAGTCTTTCAATTCCCTTAGGAGAAAGACAAATACAAATATCAGTCAGAAAGAGTACAAGATCAAAGGGAGAAATACAATCTACTTGAGCTGTCCTTTCTGAGACCTGAGTGAGAAGAAAGAAAGTCAATCAGCCTTAAGGCCATTTGTCTTGTTTAGTTGACCATCCAAAGGACACGTCACCTCTCTACCACTGAGCTACTGAGGTTTTGGAGATTGGATCTCATAGAGTGAATTCCCGTTCTCAACCCAACCCATATGACATCCTTCTTCACTCCCGGAAGTTTTTTTCGTGACCATGCTCATGATTTCATGAGGTCACTCAAATCAGAAAGTGTCAAGTTTGTCAACCCTAATATATTCTAATAGTTGAGAAAACCACCTATTCCAATCGGCCGAACACGCCCTATTCATCGGCATACGCTCGACTCGATCATCCCACCACCAATGCATCATGAACTCGTCCACTCCACTCGCCCCAAACCCATTGCTTCCAGACCCATCTAGAGAATCAAGCATGGCCACCATCATTTCAACTCCAATCATCCCTTCTAGCTTTTGAACAAGTCGACTGTCTCCCCGAAGCAGCCACGAGTAGACCTCCCCGAATCATCAATATAAACGGTAGCGTCATGATTCGCCCAGTGCTTGAACCCATCGGCGCATATCGATCACTCATTGGATTGGTTTGTATCGCCACGTCAGTCGTAGTCGTCGTCCAGCTACTGTATCTGATCTCTGGGAACAATGGTAAACAAGCCCGATAGCCCATTCGATGATTCACACACCGCGCTAGCAAGACACCGCTGCTGCTCCCGACACTTCCGTTTGGCAATGAGTTGGTTGATTGCATTGGCGAACCGAAGGCAGAATAGTAGATCGATTTCCACCCAATTGAATGAGCCCAGGTACCATTGCACGAATACTGCCCTCTCACACAACAACGATGGTTCTCCCAAGCGAGTTCGGAACCCAACTGCAGAACCACAAGGCACTCGAGCTGCTGGTTGTTCGGTTCAACCCCTAAGCCAGTCCATCAGATGTCTTCCATTGGTTTGGCTCGGCACCCCAGAACTGTACGTGATCCCACCGGCAGATCATACAGCTCCATTGGCTCGGTAGGTAGGCAAGCAAGTCGTACGAATGCTATCTGCAACTGCACTTATCCATTCCAAGATGCCAGCACCTCGTTGTTGACCGTCTTGACCATCTCATTCCAATTGCCCCGAGAACCCAACCGCAGCATCTCATAGCCTGATACTGATATATATTGCCTGCTTGTTTGAATGCGCACACCAGCTACCGAGCACACCGCACTAGCCCAAGTTGGAATGCCGAACCGACGAACAGATCAAGTTGGATTGAGCTCGACCCATGGTGAATGGTCCTGGAAGGCGACCAGTGCCACTGTTTCCTAGCATCTGCAATTAGACCTCTCAGTACTCTATCTAATAGTACTACTACCTATATATACCCGAGATTCATGGCCGATGTTGCCGACTGGTCCGAACGGCATGTCCCGCTTCCCGAGGCTTGTAGTCGTTGCCATATCGAGCCAAGAGCACCTGAACCAACCGACTTCAATCGTCCGTTCTTGCCACTGAAACAAAGGAAGCCGGGGCATTGGAAAACCGGGTTGATCGATCATGACCATCCGCTCCCGAGGGCAACTGGATCCACTCACAGCGGCGGCTAAACTCCGAACTCGAACTGTTCCCATAGGTGCAATAGCCAGTCCGGATTGAAACGCCATCTCAAAACACCGGAGGATTGGCTTGGGCCGTAGGTGGGCGCCAAAAAAGCCGGCTCGAAACGACAGCAGAACACCCAACATCGAAATCACGACTCCCAAATGATTGATGGGAGCTCGGAAAACTGCCTTCGGAATCGGTCTGGCCAACTCAACTCCGAACCGCACCGTTCGATCTTGGTCCCACGGATCAACGTCTATGCTTCCAGTTGACATGATGGTTGGATGGCCAACCCGCGCTCGAAACGTTGCGCTTTTTCCCATCTCAAGGAACGGCCAAACGCCCTCTTGCTGCTCGCTGGGAACCCGAATAGGCAGGCGTGGAGCTTGGGAACTCAATCGTACTATTGCAGTGAGATCCATGGAACATTGGAACCCGAGCACACCGCACACCGAAGAGAGAACGGAGCAGTCAAACCATAGCACGAACCATTGGCAATGAGCAACGACGGGAACTACGATCAGCCCAACGGCCAAAGGAGGACGAGTCGTGGGTTGGAATGTCATGGGCCGATATATATCAGTACCAGCTCGGAGTGGAAAGAGGTACCCAGTGGCACCAGCTGCTAGGATCATGGCCATGGCCTTCATATATATAAGTACCACCCTATATATATCAGTACCGCCTTCGCTGAAAAGGAAACGAGTGTGCCGTATTGGAAATGATGCTCGAACGAGGAGGTCTACTGAGCGATTGGGGCTGCGAGACAGGTAGGTGCATAATGAGCGAAAGGATGGTATTGGAATCGGAACAACGGAACCATTGGAGAGGGTTGAACCACTCGGAACATCTCTACGGACAAGCCATTGCACTAGTACGGGTGCTGCCGTGCCACTAGCAATCGAAAGGGACGAAAGGAGGAGCAAACACAATTGGAGTTGGACCATCTGACCTTGGATATATGTGCATCACGACTAGCAACTGAACAGCAATGGACACCACCGGCTTGAGCCATTCCACTCGCTACCATCCACTCCCATATGCCTTCGTTGTGCCTTGGCGTTCCACATTGCCGCACCGGGAGACCCCCATAGGAGTCGTCAAATCACTTCCCGTCCCGTTTGATCCGTATGATATGTGCCCCAAGACTCTCAATAGCTCATTGAAAACCAGCGGTAGGATCGCTACGCCATCGAGCCACCAATACCATAAGCAAAGAGTGGATCGAACCCCCTACTCTACTCTAATAGTGAGGTGATCGTTCCGCGGTTCCAGATCGGCTTCCTTATTCTTCTAATGCCAGTGAATGGCCATTTGAAAGAGTAGAGCATGGGTCCCCCGCTTCAGGCAGATCGAACCCCCCACCAATTCCAGGCATTCCAGCCTTAGAAGAATAAGGAAGCCGATGATTGCGTCCCTCCCCGGTATGCCCAATATGAGGCGTCCACGATCCTCAGTACTCTACTCTAAGTTGTCCTCGGTACCTTTGGGTATTGGAAGGTACCACCTTGCTATTCGAACCCCCACAATATATATCAGTATCAGTCCAAGAGGCCCAATCGCATGTGGACAACCTGGTCAAATAAAGTCGCTACACTCGGACGACTCGCGGAACATCAATCGCTATTCTGCTAGCAACGACGGACACTATTCTGATTCTACGGTACTCTTATATATAGTTATAGAAGAGTACCTGATCTGTTGTTGTTTGGCCACCACCAATCGATCGGGGGAACACGATAGAGTGATCGACGGTTGCTCGGCCCGTGTGCGACCACCTGATATACAATATCACCAGTACGGTTTCCAATTCAACACCATGCTCGAACTGCCACCACAATATATATCAGTACCCGTCCAAGAGGCCGGGTGGCCCTGTATTCCGCTGCCCTTGGGACCCCCTTCCAATAGGGCCCGATCGCGCTACCAGCCTTAGAAGAATAAGGAAGCAAGGCAATAAAGAACAAATACCTGTCTCATATCTGAACACCCCTTCACCTTGCTACGCTACCACCACCATATGGAACCCCCCCTACCGATTCCAAACGGCGCTACCTCTACTACCTATATTATACTGAATAGGACCCTCCGTAGTTGAGTGGGTACTGAAAACTCAAGCCCTTGCGCGTACAGCGGTTGGAGTAGAAGGCGTTCCGATCCAATTCCAATGCGCCCCATCTCAACACCACCAAGACCACAAAAAAACCTCACATGTGATTCCCAACCATCCTTGACCATGACCCCCTACTGAACATGGGCCACTCGATAAACCAATAGAACTACCGATCGCGGAACACAACCGACACCGCCGACAAAAGGCAATGCCAGAGTAGAATGGCCTTCCGACCCCATAGGCTCAAGCTTGAGTTGGCCATACCCCAAACTGCCCGATCCACCCGTTGCTGCTACCTTTGCTGTTTCACCTGGGCGTGCCCCATTCACAGCTATGGCCATCCTTCCCATCGATCACGCCAGGATGCGGTAGCTCAGTACTCTACTCTACGGTACTCTTATATATAGTGATAGACAGAATACCTGAGCACCTGATTCGTACGCCTCAGGTACTCTTCTAATAGTGAATTCCAGACCCATCCATATTCGCACTGTTCGTTCACTCCATCCCGTACCCCACTTTGCGCCCCTGGTCATTTCCAGGTCCTCACTGGGATACTTCATGTATCACTGGGATACATGATTCATGTATCCCAGTCAATGACCAGGACATACCAGGGTAGCTAGGTATCATCCTATATCGGTGCTGCCAACCACACCATCCAATGATGTGATCAAGCGGGCGGTGGGCCCGTGCTAAAAGATATCAACCTCCCTCTCGATCCCTGATCAAGGAGGGAGTGAAGACATGAAAGCACAGACCAGAGCCGACGACGTCACGAGCGACCGAAACAGGTACTCTGTCTATATAGTTTGTTGAATTGCTGCCTCAGTGGCAGACTTCAAGTCAACAGAATCGAATGTCCCTGTCAGCCGCCCTTTCAACCCCATCCATTGGGATATGTGACAAAACACGCATGAGCCAATCATGGTCAGGTCGTAGTCTACTACCTATATTATACACTGATAAGGTGCTACTTCATATATAAGGGTATAGTTTCCTATAGCAAACACTCTAGCTTTCCCTTCTCCAGCGGTATCAACCCCTTCATCACAATCGATACGCTTATCGTCACCTTTCATAGATATCCAACGGTTCCCCTCATATATGGAAACCAACAAGAACCAAAGTTGTGCGCGGGCACATTCATCACATTTTCAGCCTGATAGTGAGATAGAGACACGGAAAACAAGACCGTTTACTCTACTACTTGAGACCTGATTTATTATAGTATAGAAGAGTCCCGCCGATTTCTTCAACACTTCTGTTTTGAACTGTGTCCACGATGAGGTTGGAACACTGGTACTTATATATATTGCCTGATAAACAATAGGCCTCTTTGATCCAAGGCATATCACGATCAAAGAGCTGCAAAGTCCATTGGCACATCCCGTCCAATTTGAGTGGATCAAGCTTAGTAGTTGCAGTGACCGTAGCATGAAGTGCCTGAATAGATGACCTTCGATACTTTCGGCATTCACATCATCAGTTGACTAACCGGAACGAATGAAAGATCCACCTGAACCACCCTATCAGACACGGTTTCACGCCGTCGGATCACCGCTCTATGAAAAGACGGTATCATCCTCGGTGGTAGTAGAGTTAAGGAAACAAAAGTCGACATAGCGAGAGGCTGAAATGGCTTCTATGACAATCAAACAAGGGGAACTACAACTACACTACCAGCACCAGTGTATTGGCCATCGTACTGACATGAGAAAGGGGGAACAATACCGAGACCGCGAGTACACCAATGAGCGAAACGCGGGTCGGTGCATCAGTGGTGGCATTCCCCAGCGCCCAAGCCAGTTGAGTTCATGCCACACTAGCGATTCGTTATGGAACCTCTCCCGCCGGCCGCCCCATTGCTGTTATTGTACCGGAGCACTGTCTTGCCCGGTTGGTCGAGTCGCTCCGCTGTGGTTTTCCAATGGGTCCACGCCATCTAGCCACTGCCTTCCGGGAGTTGCTGGAACAGTGCAGGTGCAGGGGAATGCCAGGGGGTCTAGACTATGGTCATTAGACATCCAATCGAGAACTCGGGAAATGCCATCTTGAACGTACCGCCTATCGAGACTATTAGAGTAGAGTACTGAGCCAAGGAGCTTCCCAGGTCTTCACTGGGATACCTGATTCAGGTATCCCAGTTAAGACCTGGGAGGACCAGGACAGGCTACTATCTAGATTATATGTCGGTATAATCTAGCCAGGTACTATTCTATATAGTCTATAGGCATGTATTCTCATAATATAGTCCGGTAGCCTACTATCTAGATTATACCCAGAGGATACGTGATTCAAGTATCCCAGTGAGTGCCTGGAATACATGAAGTATCCCTGAGAATGACCAGGGGCAAGAGGGTGAACCAGGTTGAAACACGGATGAGAGCAAAAACGCCATCATTGAGGCAAACGAGGCTATAGCTTCGGTCAGAGCAAACCCCAAAATCGCATACCCAAATGATTGTTTTGCCATTGACGGATTGCGCGCCACGGATTGAATCAACGCACTGAACACGTTGCCAATTCCGACCGCCGCTCCAGCTAAAGCAATAGTAGCAGCACCAGCACCCATTGATTTTGCACCGTCCACCATCTCGTTCCTTGAAACACTCAACTCGCCCTGATACCGTCTTTTCATAGAATTGAACCTTGACATTGGCTTCGGCCTATCTCGCCCCGCCTCTACTACCTATATTATACCGATCGGAGCAATAGTTGAGTTGGGGTTGATGCCCTTCGGCCTGCTATATGGTTTTTCATTGGGAGTGGTGGTTGAGCTGCTTCCTTTCGCGCCATGGGAGCACCTACGAGTTACTATATAGAGTAGAGTACTTGATTTCGATTCATATACTGTATTCGACCACCAAGCCGGCGACTGGAAGATCCATACTATATAGAGTAGAGTACTTGAGCTAGGCATCTTCTATTGCTCCTGGAAACACCACCTGGTCCAAGTACTCCATTTCACAGTGTGTTCACTCACCAGGTCCAGAGGTGGTAGTTGACCTGGTCCAAGTACTCCATTTCACAGTGTGCTCACTCACCAGGTCCTCACTGGGATACATGAAGTATCCCAGGTCTTAACTGGGATACCTGATTCAGGTATCCCAGTTAAGACCTGGGAGGACCAGGACAGGCTACTATCTAGATTATATGTCGGTATAATCTAGCCAGGTACTATTCTATATAGTCTATAGGCATGTATTCTCATAATATAGTCCGGTAGCCTACTATCTAGATTATACCCAGAGGATACGTGATTCATGTATCCCTCGGGTCATATAGATAGACTATATAGAATAGTACCTGGCTATATTATACCGAGGGTTGCACTGGAGTGGCAATGGGGAGCTCAGGTAGGCGTCTCAAGGAAAGGAGCCGATGTTGATCTATTGGGCCAATGGTGCCTCGTGCCCGCTATTGATATTATACCGAGCAATGGGTTGGCGTTGGTGGTGTCAATTCAGTATAATATAGGTAGTAGAGTTTGACCCCTGACCCCACGCCTATATAGCCAGTGGTGCGTATCGTACTAGACTAGCAACAGCCTGTACCTAAGTTCAACTATGCTGCCCGTCGAACCAGTAGCTCCAATCGATGACTAGCCCATGGCCCCAGTCAATATATATCAGTACCGTCTCATCAGGAGATGCTATACCCCCAACCCAATGCCTCTAAACGGAAAACCCATCTCTTGCCACACTATTAGAGTAGACTATATAGAATAAAGTACTGAACTTGACTCTATATAGTTCAATGCAGCCGCGCTCGAGCGAACCCAAGTACTCTACTCTATATAGTATGGTCGTCCAGACCTCTTTCCGAACCACCTCATCGCGTACGAGCAGCATAGTAGGCCAGATCTGAGCCCCCAGACCTCGTAGTCAACCTATCGCTTTGCTTTTTGCGCTTTCCGTACCATTTCAACCGAGTGTTTCCGAGCGTACCACTACTATTAGAGTAGAGTAGTTACTCGGGTGGATGGCAAAAAAGAGATGGCCACAGTCAATATATATCAGTACCGTCTCATCAGGAGTATTGGTATTGAGATGGTGCGGTGCATTGGATCAATCGTTGCCCCATTGGCCAGCAGTGCTCGCGGGCTCACTTCCATTCCATCTTGGTATCATCTCTATCGGTCTTGCTACTTTTGGTATACAATGGAAAGTCTACTACCTATATTATACCGAATGCTCATTTCAGGTTGATAAGTTGAGCCTAGAGTCCATCGACTATATATCATATATGACACAGTCCACCCTGACCGAAACAGTTTTCCTACCTCTACCACAACCCCCAATACCCGCTTGCTCCCATTGGCACGACTGCTGGAACACCACTGATGCACGACTACTGGAATGACCACCTCCTGTGCGATAGGAAACCTGTGGCCATCTCTTCGACCACCATTTCCTGGTACTGATATATATTTCGGTAGAAGAAAAGTACCCTCGAGTTCAGTTTTTGCCGCTTCCCGTGTTGCAGTGTGAGATGAGTTGTTCCCGCTCTCGTGACAATCATTGGCCAGCTGCCTTGTTGGAGTTGAAATAGTCTTGGTGGTCTTGTTCGTTCCCCTGACTCGGTGTGGTGTCGTTTGTCTCGCTCCCGTAGTACCGTCTGCAAAAAGAGTCGTCCTGGTGGAACCTGGTCTAGTTGATGACCTGGCGGCACTATTAGAGTAGAGTACTGGCAGCTTGCTATTGGAATCATTACAGTATGGCGTACCGAGTAGCCACGCACGCACGACTTTCCCTTGGCGCAAGGTGGCAACTAGCAGGAAAGGGCCTTTCCGAGCGCATCCACGAGCACCTATCGGCCACCTTGTGCTACAGGGGCCATTGGATCAGCTCATCTCCCGAACCAATGACAATGCTACGCTGTGGGAATGCAATACCACCAATCACACGCGATTCATGCACGATGTCGTAGTAGTAGCAGTAGGTGCAGACCGGCTACCCATGGCGTGACCTGCTACCTTGCTCCAGTACTATATTATATAGACAGAGTACCCGACTCTACTCTAATAGTGCCCCACCTTCGATATCAGACCTCGCGACCTTCGGCGGGTTCATGGGCCAATAGTCCACTATCTATATTATACCGATGGTTCTGGGCATTGGGTTCAGTCATGCAGCTGGTACCTTGCTCCAGTACTATATAGACAGAGTACCCGACTCTACTCTAATAGTACTATATAGACAGAGTACCTGACTCTACTCTAATAGTCGTTTCTGCCATGTATGCGGTGGTTGATGGCATCCGTGCTCCACCATGCAATCGTATTGGCCAGCTCCCCGGGCTCCTACCTCGTTTCATAGGAATACAGTTGCAATGCATTGTTCCACACTAGATAGCTACGGGCATCCCCTATATCATGAATGTGGTGGTGACAGAAGCAATTGAGTAGGCCATTGGTTTTTCCAAGTGCTACTAGCGCTCGGCGGTCTTGAGCCACCGTGGTCCGTTCAGTACTCTTACGGTACTCTTATATATACTTGAAAGGCTATATATGGATGATACCAAGCTTCCGCGGTGGTGTTTGATGGCCGGTCCCCTTCGTCCTACCGGCTGGTCGAGCTACGACTCTATAGTGACTGGGTGAGCGCTGGGAAGTCAACGATCGAAATGGAAGAGGTACCTGGGGTGAAACGCGGAACCAATCAACGTCAAAGCATGCCCGCTCGCTCCCCATTCACTTGCCTTTGGTTCGGGGAATGCGCTGGGAGCCTGCCTGCTAGCCCGAAAACCGCTCGTAGCAAATCAGTACTCTACTCTATATAGTGTGGTGGCCATCTCAAACACTCGAATGCCATCATCCACCAAGCGGATCCATGGTGTGGTGTGGGATATGAGCTGGCGTTCCATCCACGATACTCCTATGGGGACTACCGAGCCGCCAGGTACTCTTCTATCACTATATATATAGAGTACCTGTTATATTATACCGAACCACTCGAGCGTACTAGTGCACCGGAAGGAGGGAATGGCCCCTATCTGCACAAGACACTCGTCGAATGGGGGTTGGGTATAGCAGGAGTTGAACCTGCGACAATCGGGTTAAAAGCCCAATGCTCTACCGGCTGAGCTATACACCCACCTCACCTCGGGGAACCGGGTGTCTAGGTAGGATGGCTCAGGTCTACTACCTATATTATACTGAGGAACACCTATTCTGATTCTACGGTACTCTTAGATATGGTGATAGAAGAGTACCTGATCCCATACGGACCCTTGGGAGTGTAGTGGCATATATGGGATGACCTCGACTCATTGAGTAGAGTACTGATGGCACCACTCGGACCGTTTCCAGTTCAAAACCGCTTGTTGTATCGATCACTCGTATCAATCGTTGTTGATCGACAGTACGAAAACAGGACGATTCCGCTGGCGATTCGGTATTCCCAGATGGCAGCCATGGTCCCTTCAAACGTAGTTGCCTTTTTTACTAGCCCAATAGACCTCTTTCCGAACCACCTTGATCCTCAGTACTCTACTCTACGGTACTATTATATATAGTCCCATTCATCAATGCTCGCTACGTGGTACGATGATCCGGATTCCCCATTCCCATAGCTGCAGCTCGCCGGCCCCAGGTCTCAATGCCATCGTTTCCGTTGCGTGGGCTCGAGCCAATTGATCGGACTCCAGCCCAGCCACTCCACCCATACTGCAATGCCCCCATAGGCCAGTAGCAGTTGAAATGGAAGTATCTCGTACGGCAACAACCATCGCTCGGAGCCCCATCTTGTTCTTCATTGATACGGGAGAAAAGTCGACCCACTTGTTCGTTCCAGTCGCCCAATCAGAGCAGTCAACGGTTCGGAAACATCTCAGTACTCTACTCTAATAGTATACACTAGATGGGCCAACTATTAGAATAATAATAGTCCCGAGTGCACTACCGGAGAAACCACCATCAGTGCCATAGGGAAGAGGCGCCCTCCGATACCATTGATGTCCAATCGCTTTGATCGTCAGGATCGGATCGACGATCTCGTCCAATGAGTATAACAGAGCAAAGGAAGGGATAGCAATGAACATCGGTATGATACTAGGCAAGATGGTCCGAAGCAGCTCGAGAGTAGTGCCATGAACGATCCATTTGTTCGGTAGTCCCCTGGGAAAGGGGAACAGCCATAACGCTCGAACCAGCATCCGTGAAACGAACCCCAAGATCAGAAATAGGAAGTGACAGATATCGTTATGTAACTCAATGATCCCCTGCATGATCGGTGTGGCTCCCTCTTGAGATCCTAATTGCCATGGCTGAGCTGCATCACAAACAGTATCTAGTTTGGTGACATCGATGTTCATTTCTTTTTTTTATAGTGTAAACAGAGAAAGGGTGCCTATCACTGCTGGCTCATTGCACCTAGACACCTCAAATCGTACTGTTCCGCCGCCGGTATTGGGGTTGATATTGCCTCGGGTATTCTTATCATATAGTTCCCTGATTCAAGAACCTATATGATAAGAATATCCGAATTTGAGGTGTACGCAGTAGGAGGAGTCGATTCTTCCAGCTTATCGTTCCATTGTCCGAAGACCTGGTCTGACCTTTCCTGGTCAGACAAGGCAGGCTACTCTAGATTATAAGAGGTGCTCCAGGCTACTCTAGATTATAAGAGGGCAGGGTCTACTACCTATATTATACCGAGGAGGACCCGGGATACGTGAAGTATCCTATCCCAGTGAGTACCTGGGATACATGATTCATGTATTGTATCCCAGACACTAGTCCGTCTTTCTTTCCGGCAGTTGCAGTTCTTGTTGTCTCTGGGAGGTCCACTATAATAGGAAGTCAGATTCGATAGCACATCCTTCCATTTTCTCGCTCGATCCTACTTTCGAATCAGTCAGTTTTTCTTCTTTCTTCTCAACCGCAGATAGATTCATCAACACTATTAGAAGAGTACTGACGATGTGACACAATACAACGACAAGCTCTCATCTCACGGGTAGGTACTTAACTGGACGCTAGCCTATTTCGTTGGGAAAGTCTACCGAAGCATATGTATGTGTAGGATAGAGTCATTTCACCGTCATAAGCGACTTGAGGTTTCTACCCTAAAGCTCATCACCGCCTTGCGATTGAGCCACCGATTCTAGTACCTCTTAGCGCTTTGCTCATCGCCGATTCCCTCCACTTGTTGATGTCTAGGTCTCTGAAAGCTTCCCTCTTGGAGCTAGATGAAGGTAATTGGAGACGCTTGAGGAATTTCACATACTCGGTGACCTGCTGATTGTGTCAAAGTCTCCGGAAGGATATGATAGGAACATATCTGAGTAGGATCTTCAGTATCCTACTGCGTGCGTGGTACAGGAAGGGACCTAGCACTGACCTTCCTTATGGTATGGGCTCATCTACCGGATAGGATTCCAGTCGACCGAGTGCCCAAAGCTATTGCTCGAGCAAGCACATGATAGTCTACTACCTATATTATACCGAGATAGTCTACTACCTATATTATACCGATTCGCATCCTCCCCCAAAGTCGGTACTCTACTCTAATAGACCACTATAGGTAAAGAACCGCACTGGCAAGGGCACTCAATGGACATCATACCAAAGTCAAAGCGCTTCGCCTCAACTCTCTGCCGGCATGAGCATCGCTAACAAGACCTCCATCTGTCATTTCCTACTCTCGAGTCAATTCGTCAAAGGTTCCTCTTGATGGAATACAAAATGGCTGGATTGTGGAGCAAAATAGCCTATTGAGCAGTTGATGAACATATGTGTTTATACACCCTCTTTCCGTTGCTCATGAACCGTTCCTTCGTCCTCAAGTACTCTACTCTAATAGTACTATATAGACAGAGTACCCGACCCATTTCCCAATGCTCTGCACTCGGGGATGCCTGGCCGGAACGTGATGCATCATATACCATCAAAGAGGAAATGCCCATATTGTGCCTTGTCGCTCTCTTCAATCCAACCAAAACCTCTCTCGGTATAATATAGGTAGTTTAGTATACCCACTCAAACGGCATTCAACGGGTGAACTATATAGGGTCAAGTACCGTAGATCTGACCCTTTCTAACCCTTAGATATCAAGTAGCCGAGAAAAGGAACCAACTTTCTTCCATCCCGGTCGGCCCGGGCGCCCAGAGGTGTGGTTTTGGTTATTTAGAAAAGCATACGCGGCCTACACCTTTCCCTACTACCGAGAGACTTTTTCTCTAAACCTCTCTCTGATCTCCAAACCCCTATTTTATCTCTAAAGATTTTTGCTGAGGCCGATAATCCCCTCATCAGGTTTCTCGGAGGCTTCTACCCCGCCCTCCTGAAATCACTCCACTTCCATCTCCGAGAAGTGTATCCGACGAATTGATTCCTAAAACGGTGTCAGTTATGGTCACATACTCGTTTTCACACATACGTTTTGAACCTAATAGCATTCCGGCAACTCTTGCTCAAATAGTTGGGTATTATGGGGGTATTCTAGGTCAAAAGCTTCATCCGCCAAGGGGTCTTTTGAGGACAACATCAATCTGTGACTGAGATACCGACATTGATGAATCGAACCTATAGCAACCTCTTAGTCAGCTAACCAAGAATCACAGGAATTTGCCCTTTCATCCCCTCCGCTTTAAACCCCGCCTGTTCAAGGTATGAAACTTCTGCGTTGCTATTGGCCCGTCCCTTTTCAACCCATGATAACTATCACGAAATATTGAATCCTCATTCTAATCTAGGTAGTCATCCACTTCGAATCGAATAGTCAGTCAATCCGTACCCCAGACTATGGAAATACCTACTAATCTGTCTACATGGTGAATTGGCCGGCTTCCCCACTACTAATGACGAACCCCCGGTATTCCCATCAATACTCCCAGCCTAGGTATTTCCATAGTCTGGGGTTCGGTTTGAGCCTTTTGAAAATGCTAACGAAGAAAACCTCAGGGAAGGAACCAGCAGAAAGGCTCTCAAAAGCAGGCGCGTACCAAGCCATTCCACTTCCCTCGGACCATGAGCAGTGGTCAAAGCGCTGAAATCCTGGCTCATAGCCTTCCTCAGACCTTATTGACACGGGACGAGTCGCTATGATTCACTACGGCAGATGCACTAATCAATTCGAGCTAATTGACTCATCCCACCTCGAACTCTCATTTAGCGCATCGACTTTAGCACTACTTATATTATTATATTACTCTTCTATTACAATTACAGAAAAAAAATCTACACCAGATAGGACTATCTTCAAGCGTTTGACCAAGGGTTGGAGGAGTATCCAAGGTGAGCTGAAGGCGAACTGTTGGAGTAGATAAGCAGGTCTACCTCAGAGAAGGGAATCATAACAGCACAGAAAGAGACGCTCCGAACTACTTCCGCGGTCGTAGATGAACCCAATATAATTAGTATCTAAAAAAGCAGCCGCTAGAGCTATTCACTATCGGTATTACAGAAGAAGCTAAAGAAGAGGGCCCTTACTCAACCGAAAAAAAGAATCTGTCTTCAGCTCTATATAGAAGAGTACCTGCTTTAAAGCGAAAGCGCAGATCGAGGCTTGTCGAAGATAAGGGACCCCGCCTTATTAAGGACTTCCCAACTGACCTAGCGGAATAAAAGGGCAAGGACCTCTAAATAGAAATATGTCTAGGTCACTTCCAACAACAACTAAAGCAGCTATTTCTTACTGGTGTGGATTCTCCACAAGTACTAGAAACGATGGGATCTCTACAACTTGTTCCACAAACTCCAACTACTAGAAAGGCTGAAACTGACTCCAATCAGTCACCATGAGCGGATACCATCGAGTTATCGGCCAACAAGGTTCGATGTACAGGTACTCTTCTATATAGTGGAGCTCGTCCACTCATCCGCTGATGCTACTTTTCGTCCTTATTGAGGGGAACCACTCAGATTGAGTTCCAGGGATGGGATTAACGGCACATGAGTTCCCCGGTCCACCAACCAAACGGTACTGATATATATTGACCTTCCTCCATTCACTAGCAATGAGCGAACCATCATAGAGGCTATTATAAGAGCCCATTGGGCAGTCTTAACCCCACTATTAGAGTAGAGTACTGAGGTCCCCAAAAGCTACTGAAAGTCCTAATCGAAGAGCCATATATTCCAGTCCGGATCGAGGAGCCAAACAACCAACTAGCTGATATCCTTAACTGCAAAACTGCTCCGAGTGGTTAGCGAACTATTGAAGTAGATCAGTTCCAGTCCGCATTGAGGAGCCAACCCCAAGCAAGCAAGGTGAAGCAGAAGCAGCAGCTCTTTTTGAACCCGGGACAAAAACAAGCTCAAGATCTTGATTTGATTTGTAATCAAAGCGGAACTGACTTTCTTTCCCTTCTTCCTTAGCTGGCACAGCAGAAAGAGTAGCTTACGCATAGCAAAGATTATCCTTTGCTTTCCTCTTAGCCGTTGATTCCCTTCCCTTGAACCCTCATCTATCTTTCATCGGCGAACAAGACCTTGAAAGGACTTTATATCTAGAATACCGTTCTCCGAGCCGAGGGTGAATATCATACCTTCATTCTTGCTTGAATGGACTTTATATCTAGAATACACGACTATTAGAAAATAGTAGTCGGCGAAGACGCTCTTCTATGTTCTGTTATTTCATTCGGCATAGCCGGTTGTTCTGAGCGCTCTAGAAAGCTTATAGTCGAGTGGACCGGTACTGATATATATCGGCCGCCCCCGGCTAGCCTAGATAGTGGTCCCTTTGATCGCTAATCCAGTCTCTACTGGTCTGGCTACTAAAGAAATAGTGTAGATAGTGGCGTTTTGCTCCATCCCCTACCTGCGCATGCCACGCTCACTTAGGATACCTCTGGAAATTGATTTGTGAATCTCAATGCCAATGACATATTCGGTATAATATAGGTAGTACATATCCTTCATCTCAAAACTCCTTATGAGGAATGTCTTCGTATCGTGCAACATGCTAGCAAGCAGTATGTCGTCAACATATAGGACTAGAAAGAGAAACTTGCTCCCCGAGTACTCCATTTCACAATGTTTAGGTATATACACTGATCAACACAGTTTTCCTTAAACCCTTCTCACCTCATGGAATTTGAGGTACCACTGACGGGAAGACTCGTCCGTATATCGACTTCCTTAACCTGCACACCGCTGCCCTCCTGCGAGAAGATTCCAAGCTTTAACCTTATATTATAAGAATATCCGACTTGACAGCTTTTAGCTTCTGAGTGATAGAGCTCACAGACGCCAAACCTTTCAAAAGCATCCGAATTAGCATCAGTAGACGCCTATCCCCTACGCCCTTTGCTATCGCCCTATCGCCTGCTATCGAATGAAAGGGAGGGCATAGATGGACAGACAGCTATAAGCACGAAAGCAAGTCAGTCTATCAATATATATCAGTACCAGTGTCAGAGAGGGGGGATGCTCGGCTACTAGCAGTTCGGTGAGCCCATTAGCAGTAGGAACTCGGCACTGGCAATGTGATGGTCAACGGGTGGCGGTAGTGCGATGGAAATGACTAGCTACACCATCTGCCCCATGAGCCTATCGGGTTGGTTGGTGGGGTTTGGGGTGCGATGAGTGGTATCGTTCAAGCCGGTATACTAGCAACACTAGTCGGGTTAGCGTACTGGGTGGTGGGATGGGTAGATCTGGGATCACCTCGAGCTGCGTTCAAGCACCATAGCGTGTTTGGGCAGGTTGGGATGAGATCGGTAGCTGTCACCCACTAGGCCGATAGGTGCAATGTTGGATTCTCGATTCGACCCACACCAGTAGCTGCTTGCGTCATCCGCTTGAGTGCGCATACGATGAGCAGTGTGAAACCTAGCATGAGAGCAGTGGAAATGAGACTGGTCATGGAACGGAACAGAAAATAGCAGAAAAGGCAGTGCAAAACGAGTTGGGCGATAGCGATCATTCGTGACTGGTATACGGGGATAGTGGAGCACGAGGAGCTCGAACGACTATGGCGGGCAATGTTGAAACGCTAGGCAGCCGGGTTGATCGAGTGGCTATGAGATGGGTCCTATTCACGTTCCGAGCTGGGTCGCATATATCGAGCCAAAGACGACTTTCGGCATTGTCGTGGTTGAAGTCGCCTTTGAGAGTGGTGTTGCCCGAATCAAGCCCAGGCCCATGCGGTGCATAAGGAACCATTTGCCTAGTAGCAGCGTTGGTGGTCCACTAACCGTCTGATACTATATATGTATATTGTCATTCGTATACTGGCAACTCGACAAGCGGTAGTATGGGCAGTGGTCATGTGATTGGCAGAGCACCTAACGTGACTACTAGACTACCGATCCTACTATACTCGTGTTGTTGGGGGATTCAAAATGACATCTACGCTAAACGAGCCACTGGTGTGGCTAGTGCTGGAATGGATTGTTGGATGGTGAATGAAATGAGCCATTAGGTATATTCATGGGACTAGTGAACGAGCTTGAGCCTGGTGGAATGGGGACTATTAGAGTAGAGTCGGGTACTTTTCCTATATAGTCTAGCATCAAAACTGGACTAGTCAGATGAGAAACGAAGTCAAGTAGACCCCTTGCTCGTGTACGACTATATAATACTAGTGCGATAGCTCAAGCACCTGCTGACAATATATATCAGTACCAGCGGCACCGCGACCTGCTGCTTATGTGATTGGTCGACTGCTGCTACTCTACTCGCACCACTGGGATCGAGCTCCTGCGGCTGCGATTGAGTTGGCCTTGCAGTACTAGCGGTAACCATACGCCTACCTGGCCATAGCGACTAGGGATCGAGTCCAAAGGAACCTTTCGTTCTGTCATCAAGGGGGTGGTAGAACAAGTCAAGTGACCCTCATCAATGGAGTGGTTGGTGGGTCCGAGTCACCCATCTTTCACCCTCAATGCCATATAGGCACAATACCGAGTTGACTGTCTCACCGTATTCGAATCGGGATCTTGCACCTCGTGGACCATGGGGGTTCGGCCATCTCTATCCATGAACTGGGCATCCGTGTCCCGTAGGCGGCGCAAAGGGAAGGCAATTGAGAAAGCTCCAATCGCTTGACGTTGTGGTGTTGAGGGTGCTGGAACAATCGATGCTGCTGGAGTGGTGCTACTATCACAATTGAGTTGATGGTTTGACCCCAGCTTCACCGCTTGAACTCGACTGGCTAGCTCGACTATTAGAATATAATGGTGGGGATGGCATCATAGTGGCCAACTGGGACCCGTGGCTGAAGGTCGTTTCCTAGACACTCGCATCCACCCATTGCCGTAGCTCACTGAAAAGCGAGTCACCCCAACCTCCTGGTACTGATATATATTGTCAGTAGTTGAAAGGCATTTTTGCGTCGACTGGCAGCACTAGCGGAACGCCAACTCAATAACTGTTCTTGCTGGATACGGCGACATCGGACAACAGCGAAAGGAACGCCACCCACACCGCCGCCGTTTCGAATTGGCATCGTTTCTATTGGCAATGCATCGACCACCTGAGCCAGCCCCGAGCTAGCAGCAGAAGAGAGTCGTTGTTCAATTGCTTGTTTCATATAGTTGTTGATGCATTGGTTTATGAATTGAAAAATGGCATCACTTTGTTGTTGGATTCGAACCTCCATTGACCGAGTGAAAAACTGACCATTCCATCTCAGGAACAAATAGATGCAAGATGCTGCTGGAGCGACTATGCTTTCCTCATTGACGATTGAGATCTGCTTCGAACTTGATGCCAGAATTGTCATCGACCACCAAGCCACTCGACCGTGCATTGCCTTGCCTTGAATTGGCCATCTCCATATCCATAGACCCCAAAACCCATGGCCGCTCTGAAACATCAACACACTCAATCACCCCTGTGGAACACATCCACCAGAACCATCATCTCAATAGGCAACTCGGAGGATTTCCATGTCGGTAGAGTAAGTCCCGGTCAGTATCAGCAGGAGGGACCCTTTTGGGGGTTTCGTTCGCCGATATCACCGGTTTGATCCTCACCCCGAGCCACCCGAATTGGACAAGGGGACTTTGAGTTCCTGGTGCTCCAGGCTACTATCATTATACGTCGGTATAATCTAGCCAGGTACTATTCTATATAGTCTATAGGCGGACCACTATAGGCACCACTATAGGCACCTTTTTTGGTGCCTATAGTGGTCCGACTATATTATACCGAGATGTAACGACCAGGGTCTACTACCTATATTATACCGAGGGTTGCACTCCTCTCCTTTTCGCCCAGCGGTTCAGGTGCCCGGGTGGACATACCAGGGGAATGGTGTTGGCGATCTCGTTGAATGGCCAATACATTCGAGACCATCCATGCAACCGTTGCTTGTCACATGGCCTTCGGAAACCCCCGGAGTCGTGCAATCTGAATGGCCAACCCTTCGGGCCTATCATTCGAGTGGCGATGAAGGGTGAGCGAGTTGGAGTTCCGAAAGGCCAATGGCAACATCGCTATCGCCTTTCCCATCCTTCCGACCTTCTCCACTCCATTGCCAGCATACCAATCGGACCACTATAGGCACCTTTTTTGGTGCCTATAGTGGTGCCTATAGTGGTACCTATAGTGGTCCGACCTGAATGCCTCTCATGAACCCTCAATCCACTGCAAAACTATGAACAGTTGAAAGCACGCCAGACCGAATCGAGAACGAACCGGAGAGACAGACCACCCATTGCCATATGCTGAGCAGCGAGGACCACCAAGCAAGAAAGGGCCGATTCACTGCATGAAGAGAAGAGGTAGCAATAAGCCGAGAACAGGCGGATGCATTTTCGACGGGATCCCGAAACCACCAGCCACCCCGACCTAATTCATGATGAGCCCACCAACTTCCTGGCATGATTCCCACAGTGTGAAACGACCGACATGTCCAAATAGCCAATTCCAACATCGACTGGTCCGAACCCACTTCCGAGCACTCCACCCATTCCCTTGCACCTGCAGCACGCCTACTGTTGCCATTGAGTTGGTCTCTTTGATTTGAGGTCTCTTGGAATGGAGTTGGTGGTTTGATGACGATGAGATGAGATATGGGCCCAGGTTTTCCCTGGCCACATTCCCGGGTCTGACCACACTCCAATGGGGTACCTGCCTGGATGTCACGACCAGGTTTTCCCAGGCGCTCACTGGGATACTTCACGTATCCCAGGTACTCACTGGGATACTTCACGTATCCCAGGTACTCACTGGGATACTTCACGTATCCCAGGTACTCACTGGGATACTTCACGTATCCCAGGCGCTCACTGGGATACTTCACGTATCCCAGGCGCTCACTGGGATACTTCACGTATCCCAGGTCAGACCTGGTAATGACCTGGTGAGTCTTCTGGCCAGGGACGTCCTGGTCTTTGGAGGACCTGGTTAGTGAACACCTGGACTTGAAATGACCAGGCCTCGCTATTGAGGAATCGAGCTTCTTTGTCGTCCTCATCGGCGTATTGGATGGATGGTCCCAAGGCCTCCAGTTCAATTCCGAGCTACCTCTGACCGTACCGAATGAGTAGCGATAGCACCAGTTCAATTCCACTCTGTCGTTTCTATTGAAAATACCAGGACGTTCATTCCATTCCCATAGGTCGGATCTCATGATGCCAGCCACGAAACAACTAGCGAGGGCACCCCAATAGATGCTGGGCGGATGGATTGCTGATACCGGATCAAGTGGCACAGGATTTGATGCTGCTAGCGGCTCGGTACGAACACCCCAGACTCCAGCTACAAACGGATCCTCCATTCCAGTCAACATGGGAGCGAACACCAACCAATCCATTCCCCAACCCCACTTTCGATACGCAGGTAGAGTGAGACGATAGTGCCAAATGCCCAAGAACCGAGTCAGACTATCCAATTGCAGAACCCCGAACAGCGACAAACAAGGAACAAATGGAATTCCTTTTGCCATCCACTCCAATACCATATGGCCATTGCAAAACAAGCTAGCCCGAACTCGCTTTCCTAGACCCCAAGGGCAGCAAAGGGCAACGTACTGAACGGCGGCCACTGAAACGCTGCTGCTCGGTCCAACTGCTGGTGCAGTTCGACCACCTCGTTCCCCAAGCTGTAAGATAGATGTTGGCGTTCTGACATTCAGGAAGACATTGGCAAAACAAGAAAGGAATCCAATTGACCGTAGGAGCAGAAACCCATATAGTATACTACCATCGTGAGTCGCCCAAGTACCTGAGAGATGAAAGAGCATCGGTGCATTAGCGGATAAGTGGAATTGACCGGTCAAGTGATTCGGTGACTGACGGAACGAATAACCCAGATAGGCAAGCAGCAGGATCCCAAAAGCATAGGTGTTGCCAAACGCATCGCTTCGAGTAGTTAGGAATGCAACCGGGAAAAACGAATAATGAAACCGTTCCATCATTGCAGCACCATCAACGCATACGGGATTGTTCACCGAAGGGCAGTTGAATGGAACCGTCCAACCAAACGGTACTGATATATATTGACCTTGCCCCTCAGTACTCTACTCTAATAGTCTCAACCGGTTCCCCCATGACAGTCGTGCAGTCCGTTGACCATGATCGATCTCACTGTTGCTGAACCACTCACATCCATTTGCCTGCCCCTTCCCCTAGCTCCGGTTCAAGGATGATGCTAGTGGATATGGCCGTCATCTCTTGGCCACAACCAGACACGAGGTTTTTCCTTGAGTAGTGGCAGGGGCTGGTACTGATATATATTGACGGATGGCCAACTCAGTCGAGTCATATGAATGAGACTAATATATTCTAATAGTTGACCCCTCCAATTCCAAAGGGGCACCAGTGGAACGCGTACCGTACCCTCTGGTACTTATATATATTGTCAGTACTCTACTCTAATAGTCGTGTTGGGCCATGAACTACCAAACCGGAGAGATCCCACCAACTCCCCCGCTACTCAATTGATTCTGTCATCCAAGGCAAACCGTAGTCGAGTCATGCCACCATCAATGACATCAAACTGGCGTTCCCCCCCATGCTCAAACTCGTATTCCAATGCAATGCTTCCTAGCTGCTCTCCGACCGTCAGTACTCTTCAGTTCCTTATCCCTATCAGTTATGAAAAGAGTACTGAAAATTGATTCTGTCTGACCCCACTGCAATGCCATTCCAATACCCGCGGTATTCTTGATTGCCGGTAGGTGCCCATATGAACCGTACACCACTCGTACAACTGGAAAGTCGTTTCCACCCGGGGACTAGGCCACCGAAGGTGGGTGCCATGCAGTAGGATGGCGTACCGAATGGTGCATCTCTCAACTGCTGAGTTATTCTATAAAAAAAAGGACTCAAAGGAGTGAGTGACCCCTGCATCTCAAGTGATGAGGCGGGGACAGGATTCGAACCTAAATATCCCATAGAATGGTATGGGCTAGATGCCATGCCTTCCGATCGTCAGATACAATACACGACTTGATCTATGCAATGTCATATATCACTCACCGGGTTCACGAATTGAGAAACGCCAGAAGACTATTAGAGTAGAGTATTGTGAAGGGTGGATGAGGCGGATAGCGAGGGAAAGAAAAACATCTCGCTGCTAGGCAGCAGCAAGGTCTCGGCTCTTCCACGGGGGATCTTGATGAAGCGGTTGGAGAGGGGAACAAGAGCTCTCATTGATGTTCCTGGTCCAGCTCAGTCAATGGTGAGACTTGACAAAAACCTCATCTCTGTTTGCTGTCACTCTGTTCCTATCTATGTGATTTGGAGATGTCATGCCTGCTTGAAACTCTCAATATATATCAGTACCAGGCCCGTCCTCCGCCCATACTGGTCACACTCAGTACTCTACTCTAATAGTCTAGAGTCACCACTATTAGAGTAGAGTACTGTTGACATGTCAGCTTTGGAAGAATAGCATACAGGACTAGCCTCCCCCTCTGGGGATTATTTCTCGGTCAACTATCAACCTCTTTTGAAGAAAGGTTTCTTCAATCACTATATAGACAAAGTACCTGTCCTATACTAGATATCCCGCAGCTGAAGAATCGTCTGTCCCTCCTAGAGCCTATTTACGATAGTACAGAGAGAGATGGGGGGCCGGCATATCAGGCATCTCAGTACTCTACTCTACGGTACTCTTATATATAGTGATAGAAGAGTACCTGATATATAAGTATCAGCTTGCTTGATAGTTTGATACTCAACCGCCATGAGCCCTCCTCACTACCATAGATCAGATCAGGAACACTAACTAGCAACGATGTCGTTCCTCTCAATGCCTGGTGACTACCGTGGAGGACTGCATCACAAATGATATTGCAACCACTACCCGTACTGAACGGCTGATCCAAGGGCCTACTACCGGAGCAGGAAGCGAACCCCTCTCCTGAATGGAAGGTATACTTGGAGTCAGAACTCGCTTTCAAGCGTTCTCATTCACGGCTCACGTTCGGAAAAACCTCAGTAGACGAAAGGAGGAGCAAATACAGCGGTAGTTCTTTCGTATTCAATATCAGATCAGATTGATGGAATACCAAGAAGCCCTTGCAAGTCAAGTTGCCGACTCTATATCATATCAGTGCAAGGGCCAAGAAAGCTATATCAATCTATGTGATCGGTATAATATAGCCAGGTACTCTTCTATATTGATAATTGGTACCGATGGCAAAAACGACCTTGTGAATATGAGATGATGGGGGCGCGAGAGCAGGCATTGGGGCAATTGCAGTTGGGTTTCGAAACGATGGGACGATGGCAAAAGGAATGGAAATGGAGGTGTTCAATAGCGACGATGTTCTTAAGTGGAGTTCAGAATCAAATCGGTTCAGAGACGAGCGACCGGCGAAAACAGTCGACTATATATGGATGGGGCAGTTGCGAGCGCGGCAGATGGGAACCTGCACCAACAAGGTAGGGGCATTGGAGGTCGAGTCTAGGCTTCCCGGTGAACAACAAATGCCTCGAACTAGCCCGGGCCCGGACCCTCGGCACAAGAGCTCCCAATACGAGTTCAAAGAGACCTCTAGGCAAAAGGGAAACAAGTGGCTGGCTAAACAACAACGATTTCTAGGCTTGGAACACAGCGGTTGGAAGGTCCAGGTCCTCCATCCGTATCATCTAGATAGTCAGATACTGAATGTATCCCAGGTCCTCCAAGGTCTGGTCAGATAAGGCAGGCTACTCTAAATTATAAGAGGAAAACAGACAGTACAAAGTGGTTTGTACCGTTTGGTCCGTGCCGATCGTCAAGCTGCCTATACCAACCTCACCACCCAGCGTTCACTCCCATATGCCAACTGCTGCACACCAATACCGCCAACTCATCATCCTATTGGAATCGTCCCCCTTCGGCCGGGCCGGAAGACCTACACTATATAGAAGAGTACCTGTGGCAGCGGTAACGAGTGCATGGTCAATATATATCAGTACCGGCGGGCACGACTCGGTATAATATAGGTAGTAGTACTATTAGAGTAGAGTACTGAGGGGCATCAAACCAGCAGAGATGGCACCTTAATATATTAAGTACCAGGCTATATTGGAGTTTTTGTTGAAATTTGGAAGGGGGTGACGATCGAATAGGAAACGGGGCTACGAAACCGGGTGAAGTAGCTCCTGGTACTGATATATATTGCCTGAGGGCCAATGCTGCAATCGATCTGCTAGTTGCGTACACCGGGCTGAGCGATCCGTTGATCCCCCCCCGGCTTTCCAGCTCAATGGGGCAACGGTACGGTTCTCGGTATAATATAGGTAGTAGACTATGAGTCGACACCACCACGCCTTCGGCCAGGTATGGCTCGTGGCGCCATTGGGGCGGGAATGCTCTACTACCTATATTATACCTTTGCCTTGCTATGCCGGAAGGGAGGACTATTAGAGTAGAGTACTGACGTTTCACCCAACCTGCCCACTGGAAGCACAGTTGCCTAGCGAACCCACGAGCACACCATCACTAGAACGAGAGTAGCGGGGAAGCCAATGCCGATGCCTACGCTCAACTAGAAAAGGGGATAGCATGGAGTGAAAGCGGGACCGTCTATTCTATCTATTCGGAGAACGGAAGCGGAAAGCGGGAACCCAGTACCTGCCAATACGGAACGTCAGCTCAACCAGGTCAGGAAAGCAGCTCATACCCAAATCCAGTCATGCCCGACCACTACTCCAGCCATGTGCACCCGGGTACCCTGACGGTGAATGGGGTGCAAGAAAGGCCAGTGGGAAGGCGAGTCCTTACTCTACTCCAATAAGCCCATCGATAGATCCAATAAGCCAAGGGGGACCGGGAACACACCTACCCCTGATGCCTTTCGAAAAAGTCGTCGTCTATTTGGGGTCGTTTCGCAGGGGGCTCACCATTGTCAGTACTCTACTCTAATAGTGGTCATCATCGGGAGCCCGAAAACCCAATCAGGCATTGTGGAATGGGGTTGGTGTGACGAGTCTGGCATTCATGATACTAGGAAGGGGGGTTTACGATCCAGGGCGATACCCCTATAGACTATATAGAAAGGGGGGTGGGGTATCCTGCTGCGTACTCTGGCTTGTGAACTGCGGTACTCGATCGAACTAGACTGCCCAATGGTTCTTGAGTGGATGGTGGTTGACTGATTCATCTATATACTACTTAGATTTAGGATTTAGATAGGGTCATATTCGCCCTTTCATGTGTGACCCCCTCCCCTTAGCGATTGAGCCCCGGAGACTGTACTGTTTCTGATTCTCGATGACTATATATACATTCTGATATGGTGTAGTTGAATAGCTCGACATTCAGTACTCTTCTAATAGTGTGAGTCGTGAGTGGTGACGCTTTGGAATGTCATGGGGGGTTTTATAGGCGGGGGCAGCTGAATTGGGTCGGATCGCCTTGTGAATTGATTCATTCCCGCACGGCAAAGAAGCAGCAAGACGGTTCATGGGCAACGACCAGCTATCGACAGGTACTCTTCCTATAACTATATAGGAATAATACCTGGCCACGGGGAGAAGGGGTCAAAAGAATGGCCAAGGTTTTCGAATGCATCTCTTATTATTATGGGCATGCCGTGTTTCAAGATGTGAATTGGATATCCTATGTGGGTTCGATACGGACCTGTTTTGGCTCTCGTCTAGTTAGATCGATGCCACTCCAATGTCCCAAAAGAACCTTGCTTCATTTGCTTTTGCCCCGGAAACCGCTACGACTCGCTCCACCTTTTGCAGTTGAAAGGCAATATCGTCGTTCCTATGATGGTTCTATCAAACACGGTAGCGCTTCGGGAGCCAACACTACTACCTATATTATACCGACCCTTCGGTTGAAATGGCCTTCGGTCTGGGGGCATAGATGGAGTTCAAACGAGACACGGTGGGGGATAGCAATGGCACAACTCGAGCCGATAGGGAGGATGTCAGAAGTCAACGCTACTACGATTGGGTTGGTTCAAACGCAGCGGAACGTATCGTTTTCCATCGTCCAGCTCCGTCTCCCAGGTATCCAGTTGAACAGACCAGGCAGTGATCGGGCAGCCTACCCCCAGAGGAACCCAGCAGTGCTCGAGTCAATCAGTTCTTCGGTCCTAAAGTACGTATTGAATAAGATCAACCACTTGTTTCATGTCGCCCCAGCTGCTATGATGGTACCGCACCTTGAACCTGGCCTAGCTGCAGTGTTGGAAATGGCCATTGCACTGGAAAGCAGAGAGGGCATCTCAAAGCGCATACGGGATCGAATCGATATTGGAGTGGAACGCACGCTATCGGTTGAATGGGCGGTACTACTCCGGGGGTGGAAGAACCGCCAAATCAACTCCAAGCGAGTGGGAACAAAAAGCCCATATGCTTTCTTCGGAGCTCAAGCCGTCACTCGAGCAGCACTCCTTGATGATCCCATCACTGCAGCACGGGGTTCGGTATACACGGAAACGGTAGCGAACCTCATGGCAAAGGAGACGGTTCAGGAATGGCTAGTTCAATGCATTGGCCGAGTTGGTTTGATGGAACGATTGACGACGGGAATCGAGCAGCTATCGAGCATCCTGAAGGTACGATTGCACTACTGGAACTCGTTTTGGCACTACTGGAATACGAGGCTCTTGGTGTCTGGAACCCTATCTACTATTTCACTACTGGACTCGGTCAAGCTCCAATCGGCGTATCAAAGTGCAGCATTCATCGCTCAAGACGTCTCCCTTCTCCCGCGACAGCAAAACCGACCCATTCGTTCTATCACTACTAGCATCTCTCGTTCTCTCTTGAGCAGGAATGCACCGAAGAGGATCAAGTGGCTCCGTCTCTGGTGTGCTGGTCGATTTAACGGGGAAGCCATAGCTCGAAATGAAGTCCTCACGGTGGGAAAACAAACAAGAGGGTTGCTCGAGTCCAATGTCGATTATGCTGCTGTTGGTGTAGCGACTCGATACGGCATGCTTGGGGTGAAAGTGTGGATTGCATTCAACCAGCATCCACCCAGGTCATAGTCACGGCCAACCAAGTGACCATCCCAACAACTACGACTATATATCGGCAATGCTATACGGCCAAGAACAAGGCAAGCACCCGCCAAGGAACACGACTTGCTTATGGCAGATATGGTACTACTAGTACTGGTTTTGCTCGGATATCATTTCGATCGTTGGCAGCAGCTACTAGTTCGATCGTCCACTATTGCCCGAAGGCGAAGAGATGGTCTCGAGTGCGAGCAGTGGTGCCATTGACCCGGAAACCCCAAGACGTACGCATGGGCAGAGGCAAAGGGGTACCGAAGGGAGCGATGGCTATTGTCTCCCCAGGACAACTCCTATTTGAATTGGACGGTCGGTTGTCGATTGCTATTCGAGCTGCTAGCGTATCGGCGCAGAAACTATGTTCGAAAACTCAGGTGGTTCAGTGGTCAAAGGCATTCCTTGAATAGATCCTGTGGTTCCATGCTCGGAGCCCTTCTCCGCCCGTTGCTCCCATTCGACCCGCGCACCATCCTTCTCTGATCACCCAGATGATGTTCATGCCACAACTCCAATAACGTAGTCCCACCTCTCCGATACCGCACATACCGTTTCACCCACTTGGCCACCATTGCTGCTGCTCTCATTGACGCTCGAAAAAAGTTCCCGTACTGGCTTGACTCTGCTGACCCGCGTTCCGTGGCGGTACTTCAACCTATGGTGCTCCCCCCGCTTCCTGGCTGCCCCCTCCGATCCCCAATAGTACCTGATCACCTCTTCCCTTGAACTGCTGCTACTGTGTCTAGTACGTGACCGTTCCCAAACTGTTAGGCCATCGGAGCCAAAGGGTACCGCAGGTGTTGGGATAGCGCATCAGGCAACGAGCACTGGTACAAGCTCGATAGTGGTCAGATATTCTATAATAGCCTACTATCGATTATGGATATGGACTTGTCTTCAAAATGAAGATACTGATAAGGATTCAGTACTCTACTCTATATAGTCTAGGTCAGCGTCAATCAACCTATCGTATCGACGAGTACCTCTGTTTGAGACCCCAGGTCAACGTCTTTGATCTTTGAAAGTTGTAAGTCAACTCCTTCATGTACAGATATACCCAGATGCCACTCATACAGGCCCTTCTTTGTGAGTGGTGAAAAGCCGTACTTCAATCAGTACTCTACTCTAAACTATATAGGAAGAGTACCCGTCCCGAGCGGTGATGCGGGGATCTACTAACCTCGGTATAATATAACAGGTACTCTATATATATAGTGATAGAAGAGTACCTGGTAGAACGCCATCTTCCTTCAGCCTTTCGTTTGTCTTTCACTATATAGAAGAGTACTGATTGTGCGTAAAGTTTTGGTTTGTAGGGTCCTACTAGTCTGACTTAAATATTGGTGAAGTTTTTGAAATACTACAAGGGAACTTTGGCACCCTTAGTATAAATCAGTTAAGCTCTTTCTGTATGAGTGAACGGTGAAACGTGAAAACTCTTCTTTCCTTTGGGTATGGATCTTGAGCCTTCTCTAAATTGTTTGGCCTTCAATTTGCTCTCTACGGTGAGTCACCCGGATAATAGGATAAGGAAAAATATCTGTAATAAAGTAAACTGCTGGATCTTGGTATGGGTCTAATAGTCATAGGTTGATATGCTGTTAGCTCTAGCGGAGATAGGTATGGAAGCCAAATGGGGTATATATCCAGGTATGCTTCTAGATAAGGAACTGAACCTCACGCCATAAACGGAATCCCTATCATGAGCGCGAGCATAATCTACTGGATCTACTGGGTCTATTGTACAGGGAAAGCCATCACTTGTCTCTAGCTCTTGATATGGAAGGTATACTACTACCACTTCTACCGCTTCTGGATCAACAACTGACTCAACCGTATCTACTAGTTCAGTACCAGTCCTTTCTTTATTGTAAAAAGAAAGGCTATTTGAGATCCTTTTTCAAGGCTCAAGTACTCTGACCCATGAGACCTATTAAGGAAGACCAATTCATGAAGGGTCCAGATATCGATGAACTGCTTGCCAACCTATCCCTAGACCAACGGATTGACCTACTGACCCCGCTACTTCATTGACTTTACGGACCTTGCTTTGATTTCCAATCACTGACTTAACCAAATCAAAGACCAGATAGTTGTGGTAAACGGGACGACCGTCCCTATTCGAAGCGGAAAACGTTGACCATCGTGACCCAGTTCCTTTGTTTGCTTGTGCGCGTGTTGCCTATTTAAAAAAGGAGGTGAAAGAGAGACGAGTACGAGCTTCAGAACTTCTAGACAAGTAGACAAGGGGATTATTATAGGCCAATACGTCTATTTCGAATGGAACAGGTATTATTCCTATATAGTGGATGGATTCGGCTTGGCTTATCTTGCCTCTAGAGAAGAAGGCCTACCCGCTTCTGCAATAAATCACGTAGATAAAGCGAGAGTTCTTTGTCGTCTTGGTATTGGATCCCTTTCTCTCTCGTGCCCTTCTGGGCGGTACAAATTCATTCGGAATGAGCGCACCGACGGACCATGAAAACGTTCTAATTCACCTTCTTTCATTTTTTATCTGGGATGATCGCGGATCCGGCGAAGGAAGAACTCATAGTTGGCAAGGGCTTGGAGAACCCTCTGATAAGGAAGGCTTTCCCTAGTGCCATATTCCCCTATGTTTCGACAATAGGACTCATAGGTCCTGAGGGAAAGGGGAGTTCCACGGGGATACAGGACGATCCCTCTGATTTGATGTCGTTTGTTTAGAACATCATTGGGATCGAACCCATCGTGGACTAACGCAGCTTCGACGCTCCTTTCAATTCGCATTTGGCGATCAAGGACTTCCACTAATGTGGAGGGGTTATATGTTCTGCCAAAGGAATTTACTATGAAGCGCCGGTATAGTTCCCCCATCCGAGGTTCATCGGCTAGTAACGGATGTTCCAGCCGGGGAATTCCCACTTCTGGGGGGGAGGCGGGCGCCTCCTCGGGAATGTGCGGTTGAGCCGCTCGCGCTTCCGCTGCTCAAGAGATGCAACTTCGGTTTGATCTTCAGAATCTACAAAAAGGGACCAAACCCATGGCCACTTATCTTCGTGAGTTGAAGGCTATCTGTGATGCTTTGGCAGCCATCAATGCTCCTGTGTTGAACAAGGACATGGTCATTCATGCTCTAGCCGGTCTTCCTTATGAGTATGAATCCTTTACCACTACCATCACCAACATGAATGCTAATATCACATTTGCTGATTTGAGGACTAAACTTCTTCATCAAGAGCAGCTCCCCGAGGGTCACTGTTTACTACGCTATTCTTCCCATTTCGAAAGGGGAGTTCCCAGATACCGCACCACTATGAGTAGCCCTTCCCGCCAAATAAGGCAAGGTGCCCTGAGAAAGGCTAAGACTAGTGTCAAGGTAAAGGCAAAAAGCTTAGTCGTTTTCAACTCCGAGGGTGACTTCACTAACGGGATTTCTATTTCATTAAGAGCCTGTTCCGGGCATTGACTCCTTGAGAGCAGACGAAGACTAAGAGATAGCACGTGAGATCAACTACTTAGAATACGCTACCATCTGTCTTCGATTATGCTCGTTCTACTTTGAGGGAGAGATCGCTCCTTTAAGGAGACGGGATTCCACTATTATATATGAATATGATCCCACCACTTGAAACTGATTCAACAACAGCCCTTCTTCTTCCAAGATAAAGAAGAGCAAGAACATCGCGGATTCTGCATCAACCTTCCTTTATGCCTCTGTCGTCTTTTGCCGGGTTTCGGTATAATATAGGTAGTAGACTGAGACAATAGATAGTCAGGCAGGTGGCCTAGCCCTAGCTAAAAGAGATTCTTTAACCATGAAAGCATCAACCCCGGGATTCTTTCCCCGACTACAAGAAAAGAAAGCCTTGCTTGCTTCTCATTTGGTTTGGCATTCTAAGGAGCAACTTCCCCGTAGGCTCGATTCGGTTCCATCCTATACCTTCTATCCTACGTCTTATCACTCGGAATCGCATTCTATCACACTGGTCACACTGGTGGTACTTCTTGTTAAAAGATTGGATGAGTCTTTCTGTTTCCACCCCCCGTTTGAGAGTGATTCAATATCAATAGGGAGACCTCCTAATAAGGAGGTTGCTCCTTGGAAAAGCCTTTTTGCTGCCAAGCCTTTTTCTTATTTCTTATACCAGGAGAGCCCCAAGGAAAAGAGCCTCAGTGATGTCTTGAGGAATCTCAACATCTGGTGGAGTTCGAATGTCAAAGTTCAAGGACTCATCGACATTCATGACTTCCTCAATCTTTGCCATTTCCAGGTTTCTGAGATTCATTCCAGAAGAAGATGAAGGAATGAATTCAGTTGTGGCTGCTACTATATCTGCGATCATATCGCTAGGACTTTCACCAGGAAAGACACCTGCAGGTTGCTGTGGGAGTGTCCTCGTCTTCTTCCTTTCCCCATTCTTCAAGTAGCATATCAACTCTTTTTTCAGGGAGAGACTTCTTCATTTATCTCCCCGTTTCAGACCTTATCAGGCAGGTATTCTTGGAGGGTCAGAGAAGTTCTCGGCTTTTGTTCGTACTCTTCCATAGAGTCCACTATATAGAGTAGAGTACTGAGATCGGAGTCTTCTTCCTCTGGATCTCCAATGTTAGGACAGTGAGTTTACTACTTTTTCTTCCTTTTCTTTCCCTTTTTCTTTTGAGTGGGCTTCGAAGGGCTTTCTTCCGGCTGGGGGCTCTCCGCCATCGGATGCCAGTCAGATTATTGACAGCTTTAAGCAGGTTCATGGATTTCTTGGAAAGAACTAGCTGCCAGACTCCCTCGGGTCTGTCGGGTGGCCTTAGTGCTTCAGACGCTTCATCAAGCGCCTCCCAAAACACCTATTCATTCCCCTGAGCCACTGTGACAAGGTTAGTGTGCTCAGAGGCTTTGCCCAAGAGGACATTCTTGGAAAGGCGCCTGCGGCCCTGATCTTGTTTTTCCACCCAATCCTTGAAGACATAGCAGTTTTCTATGGGATGGCTGATCATCCTGTGAGATGGGCAGTCTCGAGGATGCTCTTTTTTACCAGAAGAAGCAAAGAGGACAGAGTCCTTGATGTGAAACCCCTTTTAGGCTTGTAAAGCAAGGAAGAGGACTAGGAAGTGGTACATAAGCACAAGCAATCGGAGTTGGCAGGTGCATTCTAGTAGTGAAAGCTCAATCCTACACAGTAAATGAAAGAGCACTAGCGTGAAAGGCAGTCTATCTACTTTATAAGACGGATATCCTACTCTACCCAACATCTATCTATTATATGTCTTATGGAGCCTACCTCAATGAATTAAGAAAGTTAGCAGGTGAATCAAAAAGTGTAAGAGTGAAGCAGTCAAACAGGAAAGTCAGAAAGCTCGCCGCAAGGTCTAAGCGTGTATTCACTCCTCCCTTCTAGTCTAATCTAGTTCTATTCTATAATCCAGTTGAGAGAAGCATGTCCGGAAGGAACGAGTGTAACGAGAATCAGAACGAGCAGAAGACTTTCTACGAGAGGTAAAAGTGGTGAGGCGGTCAGTCAATCGGCTTGATAGTTAGTGTTGTTTTGGAAGTTTCCCTTTTTACCTATTTCATTAGGCTGGATACATTAGAAGCTAGTTCTCAATTTGAAGCAATCTCCGAGTTTCCAATTAGGGTAGCACAAATAACCGCTCCAAAGAAAAGGGCTAGGTTGGAACACTTTCTTTTTTCTCCTTCGGGAGCATCAAAGAAGACTTCGTTAGAATTGCGGCAAACATCGTGATCAGCATTTTCTACACCTAGCGTCGCGGGCGGGGATACCTGATGAACGCTGTCGAGGAGATCCCCTTGAATGAAATCGGGTATACTCGCCCACCAAAAAAAGAATCCAACTTTCAAGAATCAGATGAAGAGGCGTATTCTCTAGTCTGGACCCTGGTTCCCTTTGAATCTAGCAATTGGTTGGTCTCAGTGAAAGGCTCGGTCCGTATCGAGGAATGATTCATCGGAGGCGAGTAAGATGACTGACTACTTCTAGCCCGAAACTGGAAAGGTCAAATCTCCCACTTCGTCCAATTCCTTTTCATCAAGTCCGTCAGCAGCCTTTCTCTCTTCCGACCTATCAAGGTAACAACTTGGCTGGCCGCCCGAACAAGACCCCAGTCGTCATACCAGCATCCGATCCTCCAATTCCAAATTCCCCAAGCCTCGAGGGAACAGACCTATGAAAGCCTTTCGCTAGGGACTGACTTTGTTTGATAGCTTCACTTCGCGAGTCGGGAATTTCATCATTTATTAAAAACTGCTAGCGTTGACAAGAGATGAGCTAAAGAGGTGGCCGGGCAGTTGACCAGACCCTACCACATAGAGACAGCAAGCAAGAGCTGTGCCGGCTTATCCCGAAAATGATGAAATTCCCCAAATGCTACTACCTCTTTGCTAAGCACAGGAATGCTTGATCGAGAAAAGCAAGCAAAGAAGCAGCAGGATACGGAATATGAAGGGGCTTACGGTCCACGCATTAAAGCGCTGATTTTTGGTCTGAAAAAGCGACTGTTTTAACACCGATTTGATAAGATGACAAAATGACTCTCTTTTCATCTTGTATGCTCCCAAACTCAAATACCTTAATCGTAGGTGTCGCTGCCTAGAGACAGTCTAACCTGATTCTTCCCCATCCAACAATAAAGCAAAGAGCAAGGATGAGTCCCTGTGGGGCAACCAGCAAAGGCCACACCAACCCTAAGGATCTAGGGTTTTCATTGACCAGCGATCAGAAAGCGGTCAAAGTCAGGTCAGACCGAGCTGGTTGAGCAGCAGGAGGAGAATAGGTCTAATCTCAGGTAAACCACAGTCGGAGTCATAAGGAAAGTCTCAGTTGGACAGGGAGCACCCACCGGTCAAGCCATTTCTTGATCTTTCACAGCAGGCAATGTCAGACGGTAGTTCAAAAAGAGCTTCAGAAGGCTGGCCAGCACAAGAGAAAGCAGAAGGATAGCTAGAGAAGTGGTGGATTGATTCAAAAAGTGGTATCAATAAAAACAGGGAACAAGCCCAGTATAAGGCTTTGCGGGGACCTGTTCGGAGTACTCAGTGGTGAGGAAAGCAGTAGCTTGCTTTCGACCTAAGAGGGAAGCACAAGTGGAAGATCGACTGGAAGAGAGAGGACAGAGGAAGCTTACTCCACCATCGGTGGAAGGGACCGGATCCTGATGAAACAACTTTTTCCTTGTGTTACCTAACTAAAGAGCTCCCAAGGCCACCTGATTCGGAGTAGAACACTCCTATTTACACTTCGATTCCACCCACTGATCCAGCTAAGGCCCGCAACCAAAGAGGAGAAAAGGCCTTGCACCGGTAATGCTACCACACAGGTTTTGAGGCGAGTTTCGAAATCTTTGATGAGTGTAGCAGCTTCACAAGCTTGGAGCTGGAGTCATTGATCTGTTTGGCAAGTTTGCCTATAGATGTATACAATAAAAGGCCTGCAAGTTCTGAAAGTTCTGACTTCGTGTTCTTGACCTACTTGTCTATGAGTCTTGGCGGGAAGACTCAAATCAGTGGGAGCGCTCATCTCGCATTCTCCGATGAAGGATAACGATTCGCTCGTCAAGCTGAGTGGCTGGGTTACGAGTTTGGGTTTTTAGGCGAGGAAGAAAGGCCAATACTAGCCAATTCTGAGTTCCTTTTGACTCAAGAAGGTTTCGCATCGATGTGCTCGAGAAGTGCGGTAGGAGCAGTGCCCTTGTAGAGTCGACAGCACAGTTCCAGTGCCAGCCGAGTTGGTTAAGCTGGGTTACAGGTCTCATGCTTCGAGTTGAGGCAATCCAGAGACAAGAACGATTTGGTTCCAGAGGTCATGCTTTGTCTTTGCCAAGTTGAATCAAGCAGTTTGACTGCACGCAGGTTTGGCTTTTTAGGTGAGTTCCGTGCATCCGTAGCAGCAGGGGTCAGACCCGGATTAGAGATGAGATAGAAGCACCCCCAACCCCCTTCTTTGTCCTTCCTTCGAGTAGGTCCGCTCACTGGAAAGTTAGGTCAACAGAAAAGTTCCATCCTGCCGTAGAACAGCCGAAAAGCGAACTGATTGCTTTCTTAGCAGCTACTTGGCTAAACAGGACTCCCTTCTAGCCTTCCTTCAAGCTGCCCCGCTGAAAGAATATATATAGTAGAGTAGAGACTACAGGAGTGAACGCAACCGGTTTGAGAAAGAGGTTGGCTTCGAAGTCGGTGGAGGTTCCCTTACCGAGAAGTTGAGACCAAGCCCTGAAAGGGAGTAGGAACCCTGGAGGGGGTTTCCATTTAGTTCACTTACAGACGCTATTTTGAGGCAAGAAAGGGATGGACAAGGAAATCGATGATCATTCAATCATACATTGAATCAATGGACATTGAAACTCGGAATAGTAGTTCGTTGAGAAAGAACATTCACCTTACTCAGGCCCAAAACAGGCCTGATCCTAGGAAAGCCGTCCTAGAAGCGTCAAGAAGGCCCTTTCTTTTGAACCATGAATTCGGGATGAAGATAGTCAATTTGGCAATCTCATCTGAGACTTCAAGCCTCCGTCCTGGAAGAGAGAGATTGACCATCTGGCTTTGAGTCTTCCGTAGTGCAATGAAAGCCTTCTTTGTTCTATCCACCTTGCTTTGATTCAATCGTAGGATAGTAGGATATTTGATCCGAGGCTTCATTATCCTTCGCGGATTTATCCTACGCTAGGCATGTAGTTCAATAGAGTAGGCTAGTTAGATTTTCCTGCCTAAAAGCACAAATAAAGGCATTCAATGCATAACATAAATAGAGGCATTCCTTTTCTATGGGATCGGGAATCCTTCCCCCGAATATTGAGAATTGTTCCCGAGAATCATTTCGAAAGAGCCTCTGTCGGTGTTGGCCTTCCAATGCTGATGGATGTAGGAGATGTCTGATGTGAGAAGTCGGACGCCGTCCCTCGGTCATCCTGAGATGATCGTTTAGGAGAGTTGAATCTAAAGCATTATCTCTTTTTCTTGCGTAGTAACATTATCATGAATAATATGTTGACCAGCGCATTAGAAAGGGTGCCTATAGTTTCATGGTTTGAAAGCGGCTAAAATAACTCCTTTTAAGGGTCGTTTTAGTCATCTCCGGTCGTCTATCAGTGGAGACTAGCGTTGCGGCTGACCTGTTTGCAAAGTCGGTGTTGAGATGAAAGCGTTCATCGGGCATTCTGTTCACTGCGCTTTTTTTTTAAAAGCAGTGTGGGGTGTGCCTCCAACAACAGTATGGAGGTGTGCCTCAAAAACATGATCTACTTCCTGTGATGGTCTCACTGACTCGTTCAGGCCTACCCCGGATCATTCCTCCTTTTCATAGATGGATAATATTAAGGAAGGATGGTTGGGCGGATCGCTGGGGAAGGTGGTATCTAAAGAGGCCCGGCTCCCGAGCGGAGAAGCGTCAGTCAAGAGCTCAGGTGGATGATTCTCATCGAGATGACCATGTCACGAACTGGATTTGAACCAGCACCTCTGGAAGCAGACAGAAAGAGAAGGCAGCGGGAAAGACGGGAGCACGAACGAGGGAGCAATGGATCGAGTCAATAGGAATCGGGGAGGAAAAGTGCCCCGAAACCCTTATAGCGAGCCAAAAGGAAAAAAGGAAAGAAGGGCATAGATTGAGACAGAAGGATCCAAAGCTACCTTTCGAATAGCAGCTCACCCACTCGAGCCACTGGATGAGTCTTCCCTTGGATGATAGTGATCTCTAGGAGTAGCTCGTGATCCTCAGAGAATAAGCTCGTACCATAATCACCTCACTTCGGTGGAAGCAGGAGATCCTTCGGCTGAACTTGCCCCCTGAGCCAATCCACTAGTCTTCCCTTCCCATACGGGGGTTGAGTGCTTTCCAGCCACCCAAGCAGAACTCGAAGGCTAGTCGATCGGAAAGGTCCGGTCGCGTCATCAAAGTAATGAGTCGACCCCATACCATAAGATCTTAATAAAAGAGTTTCGACTCTCTTAATAGGATAGTTCAGTCTATAAGATCTGAATAAGGTAGTTCCGTCTGCCCTTGAGCGAGGCCTTAGGACGGCCAAGAAGTCGAAAGCCTGCTCCTCCCAGATACAGAAGCGTCTTTCTATTTTTTATAAGATTGACGCTTCTGCGAATGAATGGTGGAGAGACCGTCAGTTGTTGTACGACAGAGTCAGGCGGCGGCCATAGCATAGACAGCGGAGAGGCGTCTACGGTCCCTCACTCAGTACCTCTTGGCAAATGAAAAAGCTTAAGATTTAGATAGCAAGGATTTCGATTTGGAAACTTGGACATCTAAGTCGGCTAGGATCCACTGAGACTCTTCATCGACCCTACTATCTGCCATGACGATCTCGTTACCGAGAATAAGAGCATAGGCTTTGAATACCTCATTCATTTGGGTAAACTCTATCCGCTGCAACCCACACCACACCATCCAATGATGAGATAGGCTAAAGAGTGGCCACGAGGCATGGTAACCTAATCGAATGGTTGACCGGAAGTCAAGAGAATCCGTTTGGCCCGCTTAGTGAATAGTGAATGGTCGGCTGGTGAGAAAGCACTTGATTTTGCCCAAGGATAGAGTGAAGCACAACCAACTGATGCAAGGCTATCGCCAAAGAATGAGGCCGTCATCTGGTAAATGACCAATCTTGGACATTCTAACTAAGGGACGGAACTTTCAATCAAAACGAAAAACTATAAGAGAAAAAACACTGAAACCCTCTGACCTTCCTCATTTCTTTCTTTGGTGATAAGTTCAGTCAAGTCCCATCACACTCAAGGAGACGCAATACAGACATCGCCCAGTCGTGATAGGGTCTCAAACTTGCTTCATGTAGAATGCCTATAATAAACAACCTTTCTTTACCGGCGCCCGCAGCTGACGAGGCAACCCGGATATGAATGAGACCATGGGAACCCAAGGAAAGTGAGCCCATAAAACAGGAAAGTCCCAACTTTTTCCACTCCTTTATGTCAATGTCATTCATAATCCCGGCTTCTTACGTTACGGTGGATCAAAAGCAAAATCAAAGGATAGAACACCTTTGTGGCCCACAGAGCACAAGAGAGCTTCCAACCCAGGAGACCACTCAAGACGTAAATGCCGAGCGTAGGGAGAGAAAGCACGAACTTCTTTTCCGTCCTAGCCCCTCACTCTGTCCCCGATTGGCTTCGGATAAGACAAGGTTCAGAATGAGGCCCTATGTTTCGATAAGGCAAGGAGAGGAAGCTCTAACCGCTCGTCCCCTCATACGATGATAGAGGGGGTTACAGTCCCTCCTGTGAGACTCCAATCGTAAACCCAAAGAAAAACCCTATTGGATTCAGTCATTCCTTAGTTGCCTTCGATTCGTCGTGCGATTCGTCGAGGGCTTTTCCTTCTATTCGTGGAGGGAAATCGCTTCACGGATGGCGAGATTGCTAAGCGGAAAGAAAGAGGGATTTTCTCTATTCATTCTCTCTGTGGCTTATCGTTCCGGCTTGCTGAGACTCGCTCCCCTAGCAGCACTATTCAATTAGCTACTGACTTAAGGTAGCTTGCTCATGAAACTCCCGTTGACACATCGGGCGAGGTGATTTATATGCTCGACCATAGGGAGAGGAAAGAGATTTTGGACTTGTGGCAGAAAGGTTTCAGAATTCCTTTCTTTCCTTCTAGCTCTAGTGTGCCTAGGTTCCCTCGAATCCCGGTAAGAGGAAGAACGTCAGCCTGATTGTCTTACTGAACTGATTGTCTACCATTCAAATAGGATCCCAGAATCAAAACCTTGCTAAACAGGGGACACCACCCCTTTTATCTGGATCTGGCTTTCCTGGCTAAGTATTCACTGATTCAAAAACCGGAATCTGCTCTGAGAGCCCCCCCTTCCACTATGGAATCCAGTTCGAAAGTCAAGCCATAAAATATAGGGTTTCGGAAACCCACTACTTATTGAACCTCCCAGTGGGAAAAGGCTTCTAATCTATTGTTTGTACCAGTATCGTCATCCCAACATTCGAATTCTCCAGAAGCGGGAGAAGGCCTCTAATCAACATCAACATTGATTGTACCCCAAAGGAAGGCCAGACGAACTTCTTACACGTAGAATTCATAATCGTATGATTCAGATACCCGAAAAATGAACAACAGATACCCAGGAAAGACAGATCAGGATAAAAGAAGAGAGGCGATGTTCTCACTAAAGGGCGGATCTATCTATATAAGCAATTCCCCATCTTGGGGTTCAGACTTGAAAGATTTGTGTCGAAGGGCGTTCCACACAGGCAGACGATTCGTGAACATCGAAAAAATCCATAGTTTCGTCTGATTAGAATCGTCTGATTCTGGTACTAGAAAAATGCACAGAGACTCAGACTAGCAACTGGTGGGCTCACCTCGATGTAATGGCAGGATAGACGCGGTTGCCTGTCTCGGAGTTAGCGAGGGCACCTCAATCAATGAGAGTTGAAGTTCTTGCACGTGGAAATTCCTAAAAGAAAGGATTCCGAAAGCACGGGACTTGGCTGCTTGGCCTGCCATTAAGAAAGAAGAAACCTTTTATCATCCCGATCGGGCTATCCGGGGAGGTGCCCTCTATTGGGCAAGGAATGCACGACTTGTTAGCTCAGCTTGGATCAGGAGGGGTAAAGGCCTTCTATTAAAGATATTAAAGAAGCGATTCTCTTACTAGTATGGGCCCCGCCCAAAGTCAGAGCTAGTTCTTGCACGAAATATCATGCTACTAGAAGCTCGTCCTACAGACGGTGCCGGGATCTGCCTACTAGCTCCAGCTCCAGAGGGAAGATCACATAGAGGATTCGGAAAGCACTGGGACCAGTCCTGAATTTCATTTCATTAATAAAGCCCAGGTTTTAAAATCTAGTAAAGGAATTCTGAAACCTACCGGGCAAGCCAACTCACTTTCCTTATCAAGCTAGCAGTCACCTTAAGGGATCCCGCTTATTGACATAGACAACCGAGTCTCTTAAAAAAGAAGTTGGGGGGCTGGTACAGAGGAAGCAAAAAGTGGGATCAGTAAGAGCCTCATTGGCTAAGCAAAATAAAGCTGGTTTTTCATCCTCAAACCAAAGCGAAACGACGATAGGAGACCAAGTCGGATTTCCTTTTTTTGGTTGGATTAGAGCCTATCGTAGCTTGTTTTGACCTGCGCTTTGAATGAAGAAAAGGACGCACCACTCCACTCTGCCTTCCGTAAAGAGCAGAAGCACGGAAAAGGGAAGGAGAACGTGGAACATCGACTAAAGGTGGGTTCGCCTTCAACACCTTTGAGGTCTTTGGTCCAGGCCTGATTTTGCAAGAGTTCGGGTGAAAAACAAAGGAGAGAATACAAAGACTGAGGCCACATCTAGAAAGCAAAAAATCGTCACTAATGGAGCTTCCGGAGAAAGAGCGGAAAGGCAAGTGTGGATTGACTAGCTCGACTTCCTTCATTTTTCCTCACTTGCTGTCCTCTCACTCGCTTTAAAAAGTGTGACATTCAATGAAGCCAGAGAATGTTCGCCTTTTGATTGAGTTTCCGAACGAAGTGGTTGGCCGACGAATGTGTGGAGCCTGATAGCTCACTCAAGTGTGGGTGGACCACCTTACCGGGTGAGAAGTAAGGTTTAGTATCCTAAACAGAAATAAGTCGACTCTCGTTCGGGCTACTGAAATGAACCAAAGGCTGTTGACTCCAAAGACCGAGGTTTGGTTTTGATTCCTGAAGAGCACCCTAGCTCATAAAGGTGACAAAGGTTAATCGACTAGAAGGGTGGGTCGATAAGACGACAGAGAAGATAGCTCACCTAGTACTACCTTTCTCGAAGGAGTGAGAGAAAAGTACTCATATGGTAGAGTACTTTTTCAACCACTACGTAGTATTTCTTACTCGCTGGTTGTACCATTCAGCGGCTCTTATTCGGTTTGGATGTAACTTGATTGGCTCCCTCCATGATTGTCTGGTTCGAATTGACCAAGTGTGACAACATTAGATGATGACTCCTTGCTAGTTGCATTATCCTGACTTTTATCGGACCCATGTGACGGTCAAAGGAGAGCGGTAGCTCGGCTCGACTGATAGGGATAGGGGAACCTCTCGACTGAACCCCGAACTCGGACCTGTGTCAGAATCCACGGGACTAAGTTGACTGCAACCTTTTTTGAATGCCGGACCAACGTCTCAGTCGGAGGGAGGACTACCTGACCAACCAAGACCCCCGAGATACTGAACTGGAGTTTCGGTCTCGTTCCCATCCTTTCGTATGCCCGGACCAAGACCATGTTTGATCGAACTGGAGTCACGGTTTCCATCCTTCAGCTACCTAAATGCTGATGAGAAAAGAGGATATGACTGGTTAGAGGCCCACAAACGGATAGCTTTCCAATCCCTATTCGACTATGAATTCCTGAATCTTCAACTGCTTAGCCCAAATTCCCGGCTTCCCTACAGAATGTTGGAATCGGATTGAGGTATCCTATTGAGAGCTTGGCTAAAGTTGAAAACCATGGTGATTTCAAGCCAGAACCACTCGGCTCAGTTCAAAAGTCTAACCGGCCGATGGGAGCATCACCGCCGAAGCCTACTGGAGCTGTAGCAATAAAGGATTCCACCCCTGCTGTACATGACCTTCCCACGTCTTGCTGTTCTGCATCCTCTCACTCTCCTATAATGGATCTGTAAAATGCTTTCTCCCTCTCTTTCACACCTGATGGTGATGAAGGGTGATAACTCGCGCATTGTTAACCCACTCAAGCTTCGATTGCTGTACGAGTCACAACCACCTTGGCGAAATGGAGTGCCATCCGGATGACTGATTGCAGAAGCTGATGTGTCTGACCTTTTTTTCTGAGTTCCATAAGGAGCGGGCAGTGAAGGCTCGTGAGGGATACGACCGCGTAGACAAGTCAGGTGACAGGTTGCTTGCAAGGCCCTCAAGTCCTTGTGCTTTTTTTCCTTGTTTGGCCTAGTTTTATGGCGGGGAATAGTCACAGTAGTGTTGATTGATTTGCTCATAAGCCCTTTTCCAGGGTCTTTTTGACTTCATCCTCCCACTCTAGCTAGGAAAGATTTGGTTACTAAAGCACCGATGACACTGCTGGTAAATGCTTTGTTTAGCGGGGCTATTTATTGCTTTCTTCATTCTCGAATTCTCTAAGCGAGTGTCGAAATCGACATTTGACTCAAACGGTCTCATTTCCAGTCTTTCAACACCTCCTCTGCCGAAGAGTCGAGATTTGATTAGATAAAGGATCCTGCAGCAAAAGCAGAACCAAAGAGAGATGGAGTTTCCGAGATGCTTGTCCCAATCTCAGTCTCTCTCAGCCACCCCCGAAGCTGAATGAATGGGGGTGGAGTGAACCATTAGGTAGCTCCACGATGTAAGAGTGGCTAGTAGGTCTGGTAACACCTCTGAAGGTACTTCGGCGGAATTATGATCCATGGGGCACCTGCTGTAACATAAAGATTTGACTATTTTTTCTTTAAAAGAGGATTTTATCCTCAAAAGCTTTTTACTTTGCTGACTCGTAGACCGCACCCGGAATGACATTGTTTGATTCCATCTCGTGTGAAACCGAATTTCATGTCGTGCCTTGACCTCTCCTGACGCCTTCAGGGCAACGAAGATTGACTGCCATGACTCCCCTTGAATTCCCTCCCTTCACCTCCTCCGCTGGGGAAAGCTGCTCCTTGCCTGTATAGTGTGTGGTAGGAAATGATCTTAGTCAGAGGCCCTTCCGATGATGGTCAGTCTCACACGATCTGGTATACCTCGGATCATTCCAGCCTATCACAGACATGTGATTCGGCGAAGGGATGATCGAGCCGATAAACTTGTCCAGCTTTATTTATCCGGGTTGTCTCGGTGGATCAAACTTGCTAAGCCTGTAAGCAAAGTAACGTTTGAGTCAATCGTAACTCCCTTAAAGGATGTGGACAGTTTAAAGGAGGTGTTATCCCTAATGAAAGAGAAGTTTAGGGACCTTGGATTTCCCAAATTCCCCTTGAGAAAGGGTGACGTTGGGAACCTACTTGGAAAAGCACTCCAATGGATGGTCGTCAGTTTCTTAAAGGTTGGTCTCGGACCGCCCGAGAGAAACTCGATCTACCCATGCCCGGTGCTCATGCTCCTATCAATATCTTTTCAAATTTGAAGCATGAGATCGCTGCTTTTGAATGGAATGTTAATAAAATACATTCCATACAAGATGGAGTGTTTTCACCTGGTATTCTATTCTCTAAACGAACTTTGTTCGCGTTGTCACACCATTATATTCTTTGGTTGGCAGCGGAAATGTGCTACCCTGAGAGGAAAATACCTTTCAGGCGCTATGCCATTCTGGGTGACGATGTCGTCATTGCAGATGAGCAGGTGGCTCTCCAATACCGGCTGTTATTAGATAGAATGGGAGTTTCCATTTCACTATCTAAATCTCTAATATCTGATAATGGGACTCTCGAGTTTGCTAAGAGATTTTGGACAAAGAATGCCCAAGTGGACATCTCGCCTATCTCTATGCAAGCTCTTCTAATGTGTCGGTCTACCATTGGTCTATGTCAACTCAAGACTCAATAAAATCTGACTTATTGTTATGTTTCGTCTTGGAGGGGCAGGATACAGGGTACGATCTCGCATGATGTCGACTCAATCTAAGCGTTGGGAAAGACTTCGTGTGGCTATTGGAAAACCATCCGGGTCACGTCAACTACCTATTGAGTGGTGGATTGGTCGGGGAAAACCGATCAATCCCTATTTGAAGGGAATCATAGTTGATTATCTCCGATACGATATAAAATCTTATTATTATATATAAATATAATAAATATCATAAATCAATATATATTGATTTATGCAAGCCCGCAGATCGGGATGATATCCTGATTTTAAGAGGTTATTTAATTCTACGCTCGTTCTGAACCGGGTTGGTCAACAATTTTAAGAGTTTGCTTCTACACGGAAACGAATACTTTCGAGAAGACCGGGAAGAGGGGCAAAAAAGAAAGTCTAAGCGCATATGGCACGAAAAGGAAATCCGATTTCGGTAAGATGCTAGCTTCCTCTTAGTTAGGTTAGTTAGGCGCCTGGCCGAAGGTTGAAAGAATGATTCGGAGTCAGAGGAAGGGGGCAGCATTCAACCTTTCCTCTATCTATGATTGGGAATTCCTCCAGTGAGTAGAAGTCCCCGTTTATCCGGCTCGTTCTTTTCTTGGTTCCCTTTCCTTGAGTCAGTTTCAACCCGTGATCTACTTTCTTCCAGGCAAGAAGGGGGCAGTTATACCTTTATTGGTCTTCTATCTCGAAAAAGGAACTTCCCTCAAGCCTGTTCTAAGGGCATCTCTCTTATTTATAGTAGGAGGTTTGCTATGTCCACACCCGATTCTATTACCAAATCCGTTGTCTATCCTAATTGGTTGTACCCCTCTGAGCTTGAATATGAGCTAAAAGAAGTTTGATCTTCCCGTTGTTAGTACTAGTTCGATTTCAGATTTCGAAATCGAATTCATACTTATAGAAAGAAAACTACATTGGATTTGATACATGAAAACAACCGGAAAGAGAAAGACCTATTACTAAATGTTAACGAAGGCGACCAAGCTAAGCTACGCAACCAGGTTCGGAACCCTTTTTTTACATTGACTCATCCGTATACCGGGATACGATCCCCTAGAAAGGGTAGACCTGGGAACTGAAGGGATCCTCCGTATTGAATTGAAGAAAGTCAGCCCCGTGGGCAAGGAAGGTTCACCAACTCTTTCACCCTTGGGCGGACTGAGATCATCACGATCAGGGTTGAGAAAACCGGTCTTTTTGGCTTTTGCTTTTCCAACTGGTCTAGTAGATAAAGAAGGCTTGCTGTCGGACTCATCCGATGCAGCTGACAGAGCGAACTCGGTGAATTGAAGTAGGCGTTCTGCCAATAGTTCAGTGATTAGTTGGAGCTACTTTAAAGATCAACCCGGAGGAAAGTCTTTGGTTTTGGCATCAAGCAGTTGAGTTCGAGCATTGGTCTCTCCATCCGGGTGGGATCAATTCTTCAACCAGCTTGTCTGATCAATCGGAAGAAACAAAATAAGAATTAGAATGAGATTTCAGATCAATTGGAAATAGACAATGAAAACTCAATTGCAGTTCCTGGAGGCGCAGGACGAACTTCTCCCTGGGAATGGAGGGAAGCGGTTTCAGAATTCCATACCGAACCGAGCTAACAGGTTTGACAATAAGGGGTTGTTCGAAAAGAGGTTGGTGACAAAGAGGTTGCTAATAGGACTAGGAGGAAGAAGAAAGACCCATTCTGGTAGCAAGCCTTTATGCTACACAATCAGTTGGGGACTTTGTAAACCTGCTAATAGGAATAGCCGAGGTTTAGGCCTTGAGGAAGGAAAGAATGGAAGGAGGGGGGGGTTGACCGTAAAAAACATCAGATGCGAAGGCATAGGTAAAGGTGGAGGGTTGGTGTGGCACGTAAGGCCCAGTCCCGCTTGAAGTATCACCCACAATTGTATTTGATTGAGTTTAGGTAGCGGAGGTGGAGACAGTTGAACTAGAGCCTGTTGATTGAGATCGATATCGAGATTCCGCGAGGACAGAAGCAGGGATAGCAGGAGCGGGAGTCAATTGGTCGGGTAACGAAATAGACAGTCAAAGAGAGTCCACAAACGGAACTCAGAAAAGCCGATAGAAGCACTCATTCTTAACTAGAAAGCTCTCTATGTCTGTATGGGGGGCATACTCATCCAGATAGACGGGATGATAGAAAGAAAAGACTGGAGAGAAGACGCAATCAGCCTTGAAGATTTGATTTATAGAATAAACCCTGCCTCAGCCTATGAGGGGATCCCGAGCCTTACCTCCTTCATTGACTGGGAGCTCTCCTAAGCTTTCTTTCTTCACTACTTATAAGGGGTGTACTTTCTTCAGTCTATCCGAACCGAAGACGCACTGAACTTCTCAGACCAGACTAAGGCAGGCGATTGCGCCCGGAATGAATTCTTTTGAACCATAGGATTAGGAAGAAATATAGGGCTACAGACGCAGAAGACTTACCGAATCTAGTCCTAATCATGTATTTTGAGGGTGCCTTTTTTCTTTTCATGGTGGAATTCGGGTATCAATACGTTTTCCAGAAACTGAATCTTCTTAACTGACCTTACTGTCAGGAAAGCGACCGAGAGGGACTAAAGGGTTGATATTGGTTCGAATCCAATTCGTGAGATAGCAGTAAAGGCTTCGGGGAAGATCAAAGATTCGATCGTGCACTATACCCCCCCCACACAACCAATCACTCAATGATTGAAACAATCGTCTTAATACACCGCTAAGAATAAAACAATCAACTGCATTCGACCCGCTTCAAGCAAGAAAGTTGGTCTATCGAAGGTGAGTTGGAAGAGGTTGAAGGTCAAAGCCATTAAAAGCTACACTCTCATGGAAAAAATACGTAGCGAAACAACAGAATGAATGGCTGCGAGCCAGCAGGGTAGGGCACCAGCTCTATGAAGCTTATTATATACGTATTAAGGGGTGGAGCTTTCATACGCCTTTCAGTCGAGTGAGTGGATCAAATCTTCCATCCTAATACCGTGGTAGCGGAGGCGGGGAGAACCAGCAAAGAAAGATCCGGGAGGCTAGATCTTGAGATGTTCTAGAGCTGGGACCTTAAGATACAGACTACGACGGAAACTTATACTAATACAAACCAATAAACCCCAATTCCAGTCAGAGAGCCCGACTGACCGAAATAACCGGACAGAGACGGAGTGAAATAACCTGATGGAACAGACAGGGGAGATAGGAAGGTTGACGGGTCAGATATCGAGGGACTAGAAAAGAAATACAGGATGGAGGGTTCGAGCGCCATTTACTTAGCCATTGACGAGCCAATTGATTGTTTGCTGGTTCCGGTGCTTGGTTGTAAGAGTGCGGAGCTAAGGGAGAAAGAACCAGCGTTTACTGAAGCAGTGGCTACCTTAGGAACTCAAGGGAGTCTTAGAAAGCTTCGGAGCCAGACTAGCAGGGCTTATTCCCGGGAATTCGAAAGCAGTCCCATACCATCTCATTCAATTGTCTGACTTTTTTTTTACTTGAACTTGAAGCTTTAAGTTCAGAGATCAGAATCTGGAATTTCGATCGATATCAACTGCCCGGTCCTCTGTCCTTGGGCGCCTTGATTCTATAGTCCTGTCCTATTAGTAAGAGGCGGAGAACCCTTGTTTAGTGGGAAAGTCCCAAGCTCTAACTCCAATTACTACAAGAATAGGGGGCTCAAATCCGGGTGGGGAAATTCATCTATAAAAAGCAAATCCCATTCCGGGCTCATCGACATCTTGAAACCTTGCAAGTCAACACGAGGAAATAGAGTCTAAAAGAGGGCGGCTTGACTCGCGCTTAGCGCTTGTTTGGCGCCTTGCATTCGATGCCATTATGGGATTCACCCCTTCGACACCTTCCACCAGCATTGGATTCTATTTGTTGTATATGAATGGTTGTATATGAATGGATCCAGAGGGTTCTCTCATTGAAGGAAGCCAACCTGTGGAAACTCATACGCGGCAAGGGAATCCATATTAGTAGTCCCTTAGGCTGATTCAAACATCCCTCCGAACTAGCGGGTGCCGCTAAGAAGCGATTCTTTCAAAATCTCTCTGCAAGACGAGAAAGCCCTCTTTTACATCCCCTAGACAAATGAATAGGAAATGCTACAACCCATTGTTGTTCTTTTGACGATGAACCACTCCGGTACAACAAGCTAAAGTTACCTCTACGCTTCGTCCCCGGTGCGTAGGGCCGATCCCCGTGTGCTAGAGGGAGGACCGGAAAGTTTGTGTGAAGCATATAGTAGGTTTTTGTCTTGTTTAGGCATTTGGTGTCCTCTCTGCCGGCCTGCTTAGCGACAGAGCCATCTTCTTTGTGGTCAGTGAGGAGGACAGGAAAATCCCCCACTCTGGCGGTTTCTTTCTTTACAACCGGATTATACCCCGTCCGGTCCTATTTCAAACAAAAGAAGCAAAGAAGGGAAATCTTCGTAAAGGCAGCAAGGGGTGTCGCCTTCGAATTGAGTAGTGAGTCTTATTTCTACTCGACTTTTGTAATCGAAACTCTAATCGAAAGTAGACTCAAGCCTAACCCTTTATGTATGTGAATTTTCCGAATCTAGTTCTAAATACTGGACTGATCTTTCTCCGCTTCAAAGAGGGTCTATTTATTTAGATAAAGATAGACAGGAACTAAGTAATAAGAACCCAAAGGCTTACTCCCATTTCTTTCTACTTTACTCTATCTATGAAGGAATTCGTTCATAGAATGCTTTTTGATTGCACTACTTGTTGAAAACAACCGTACGGGATAGACCCGGCGGAGGAGATTGTACCAAAGGAGACCCGTTTTACCGATCGTTTGGTTGGGTGTGTCCTTAGTCACCCCCGAGAAGCCATACCCTTAGGAAGCTTACCCAACTCATCGCTTAACTCCCAAGAAAGGAAGACAACCCCAGTAAATCGTGCATAATGGAAGAGGAAAGATTCTCTAAAAGCCGGCGGTTTCTTTGTGCTAAGAATGGATACTTCTTGGTGTTTGCCGGAATTCCGACTTGGGAATACCTTTGACCGATTGCCTGCCCCTTCATTATGATTAGTAAGATGGGGAAAAGCGGAAGAGGAAGAAGAACCTTTCAGAACCTACTCAAAACTAAGAGGGGATTTTCTAAAAATCCCCGAAGCGATAGGACAAGTCATGGTGATCAATGGGGAAGGCGCATTGCCCTCGAGCTCGGTGAATAATGCACCTGAAGAACCACGAAAGGAGGAACATACTTCGGAATACTTGGAGTAGAGGGAAATGATGTCAAGCGGATCGGAAGAAGCCCGAAGAATCAAACAAAGAATTCATGAATGCAATGAAGCAAGCATGGAGGGGCATCCAGTCAAGTACCCACATTCCGATTACCAATCATGGATGAGCCTCCTCTACGGATGCAAAGAACTCCTGCACCTTATTTCATGAATGGGCAATCTCGAAAGCGATTCGCTTATGAATCTCCTATTGAAGAGTTATACTATGATCGCTCTGTGGTCCCCATGGAGAAGCCTCTCGGAAAGATGGAGATTGAGGCAATGATACAAGCTGCAGTAGAGCAGACCAATACGGGAGGAAACTGAGATTCAAGGATTTTGCCGACATCCAGATGTAGCTCTGCCGGAAGGGTTCAAGATACCGAAGTTTAGTAAATACAATGGGGTCGGCGACCCATATCATCACTTGCTGTCCTTCTGTGGGGATTGCCGAGGCCTTGATTCCCAGTCTGGGTTATTTATCCACCTTTATCAGAAGTCATTAGAAGGGGAAGCACTCAAGTGGAACTCATCTCTCCCCCTTGATGCTCTACGTAGTTTTGACGATGTGATTGACAGATTCACCGGCCAGTAGTTGCACTAGGTGGAACATCCCCCAATCTCTGTGATCTGGTGAATGAAAAAATGCAGCCCGGTTTTGAATTCATTACCTTTGTGAACCGATGGAGGAATTTAGCAGCTAAAGAAAAATGGAACATAAAAGAGGAAGATGCAGTACAAATGGTTATCGATAACCAGCATGGGCCCATCAAGGAAGCGATGGTGCTAAGAGATTTCCGAACATTCCCTCAACTGTTTGAACGCATGCAGAGGAGTATAAAAGACGGGTCTATCACTTTCCTCAGGAACAGTTCTAATGGGGGAGAAGGCAAGCCGAATAATACCCTAAGAACCCAGCAGCCAACTCAAGAGGTTACCATCACTCCGGATCAAATGAATGCGGTTCAAGCACAGCAGAATGCACAGAGACAACAGAGCACCCGGAATCAGCAAGCCATCCAGGGGGCCGGGGCCGTCCCCCAACCCACTCAAAAACCTCCTACCACCGCAAAACCCAGCGCAAGCTCCGCCCAGACCCGCTTATAACAACGCTGCGCCTCCGGCCAATTATGATCCTCAGTAGCAACAAGGTGCTCCCAAGCGACCCTGGGGACCCAATAGAGCTCACTACCCGCCATTACCCCTATCCATTCCTACCCTATTCTCCATCCTTCTGGCCTCGGAAAGACCCGAACCTTCCGGTTTTTTGCTATATAAAAGCTTTCCAACCAAGCCGAGATGTTCGCCTCGATGCGGTAGATAAGTGGATAGGTTCGCGATAGGAGAACTGGCCCTTTACTTGCATGGGATAGCGAAGCCGCTCCAATCCACTAGCAAAAACCACATTCTGAGACTCAACTAAAATGTTGTAGCATTGATTGAGCGAAGCCGCTCTGCAATAGTGAAGGAGCGGCTTGTCTGTCTCATGGCAGGCAATTGACTTTTTGCTGTCTACTTTATAAGCTCCTTTTTGCATGCGCTCTACTGTATCTGCCGCAGGTCTTATCAGCTTATGTACTAAGCGAAGCCACCTTCGGCCCTGAGCTCTCATCAAAGCCGCCCTCGCCCCTATCTCTAAAGGGGCTTACGAACGAGCGGAGTATTCCGAAAGTATGCGCTTCTCGGTGACGATATCGTCATCGGTGATCGCCAGGTGGCTACTGCATATCGGGAAGTCATGGACCAGCTCGGAGTCAGTATATCCAAAGCGAAAAGTCTGATTTATGAGTCTGGGGGTCTTGAGTTTGCGAAGAAATTTCGCATCCTCGACCGTGATTTGTCTCCCGTTAGTGTGAAAATGCTACGGGCTGCTCGTCATTCTGTGGCTTGGATGCCAGTGTGTAAGAATGTTGGTGTCTCCTCTATTCAAGTCTCTATGAGACTTTTCGGAGCTGGTTATCGAAGATATTCTTCTCGACCAGAACACATCAATCCTAACTACAACAGGCACTGGTTCCGTCATGTGTTAGTGGCGTTATCGCCTGGTGGGATATGCCCAATGCCATTAGAGTTTTGGCTTGGATTCCCGGAAGGTTTGGTGATTTCACCTTATCAGATGGGTATGGTTAGGCAAATGCTTCTCGACTCGTGTAATCCAGATTGGGACTTCATGCAGCGCATGGCATCAGATCTCAGTCATCAGTTAGATGATGACACGATATTCTTCACATCTCTGGTTTACCATTGGGTGCATTCTGCGTTAGAGTACGAGAAGTGGTATATCCGTGCAAAAATAGATTTCTCTGTTACGGCGTTGGATGTCTTTTGACACCCTCCATCCTCCTTGTTCTACCCCGTCCAGACAGAACTAGAACATAGGTAGTGTTAACCGCCAACAAGAGGAGCTGGTGCAGTAGTGGGAGTAATTGGATCTCTTCTTGATGATGGACAAGGTTTCTTCATTTACAGTGAGCAAGGTCGTTGACTTCCTTGATTCATGCTCAGTCCCCCTTCTTTCTTTCATAACCTTACCGGGAATACTAGGGAACAGAACCGCTGGAACCCATGGTTCATAAAGACGGAGCGGGGATCCATATACTAAACCCGACTCCCTTGATCAATTTCCATGGGTGAAGCTTCTGGGAAAGAGCCAGGAAAATTCCGATAAGAGAAGAGGGCACGGTGGCTATATAGGAAACCTTAGGAATCACTCTAAGCCAGAAGATGGTTCAGGAGGCGGCGGAGGATCTCTGGAAACCCATTGATGGAAGAATCTAAAAGGTTGGGCCCTTTCTGTATACAATTAGCATCGGTGAAGGACAAAGACTTGGCCTTCAGAAATGGTACATGGCCGTGACAAATATTTCATTTTGAAGGAGTGGAAGGGAGGGCAGATAAGAGAAGGGAAGGGGTCCAGGGGATTCTCGTTCTTGCCCGAACCGGAAGGGTAAAAAAATATCAAACACTTTGCTTTGCCAATAGGCCCTGACGAGAAGATTGACTTAAGATTCCGTTTGGTCGCTCAGCTATCTCACCTAGGCAGTGAAGGAAGGGCGGTATGGGGACGGTTTCGCCTTTGCAACGCTCGAGTGCTTTAGCCAGGCATCACTCGCGGAAGCGAAATCATCAACTTCGGAAGACTTTCGAGAGCTTATACTGCAAATCTAGCTTGAGGACTAGTGGAAAATAGCATAAAGAGGGGGTTCGGGCTATCAGGCATGAGAAAGGTAATGTACGCTGGCCTGTCTTTTTAGTTGCGGAATCGCCAACGTCCGCTAAGGGTCAGAGCTGGACTCGTCGTGAAACAAATTCTGAGAGAAAAGCCTGGACTACCCTGCTCGCTCAATGCGCGAAAAAAGCTCTTTGCGCTTCTCGAGTGAGTTGAGCTTACGAGCCCTTTCTTTCAAAGATAGCAAGCAACCTTGCTCTGTGGCTCTATCATCAACCGAATCGCCCGTCTCATCTGTGGTGACTGAATCCACTATTGGCTAAATCCGAAGAGTTAAAGGACCCACACCTTCCCTTCCGGAAAGGCCCTACAAATGAACAGACCCCAACAGAAACCTCCTAACGAGCAGCTACATATGGGCTAGGATCAACTGCTGCGGATGAAAGAGCTCTTGTTTATCTTTCTTTGGCTGATACTGACACTGATGCTTATCCTTTAGCTGAATCTCCAGTTGAACTGATGCCCTAGTCGACCACTTTTGAGGAAGGCGCTACCTTGCAAGGTCGCTGACTTCACGCCTTTAGGGAGGCAGTAGCTTACCTTGAACCAGTCCCGGGGGCGAGGATAGCAGCGGAGCTAGGTGCATCGTGTGGTGATACAAATACGTATGTCCCCTTCCGAATCCCTATCACGGTCGCGCGGGACCGACCGGCCCACTTACTCAACCGAGTGAACGGATGGAACTACTGATGCTATTGGATTTACCGGTACTGGATCGGCTGCTTATGCACCTGCTGGAGGGGGAAGGTCAATCAATAGCATCGACTGGCACCGACTGGACGGACTTTTCTACTGCTTAGTCAATCGCATCAACGGTTCTTCTACTGATGCTGAAACTGGGTGAACTACAGGTACTTACTGAAACTACTCGTGCGGGGAGCTGCTACTGATAATGCGCCTCCGCCTTCTGCTTGCTGGGTTGAGTGGGAGGCTCTCACGCACTCCTATGTATGGATTTCAAGTTCGTTCTTCCCCACCCAGCGTAGAAAACCCCTAACCATCTAGGGGCGCTCCTGCGCCCTTACTAGTAAAGGGGGTCTGAGGTTCAGGATATGAAATAGAGCAACTTGACGTAACAGAAAAAAGCGTAAACCGAGTTGAATCATAAGATCGAGTTTCATCCCCAACTGAGGAAATGTAATTGTCAAGGTCGGTAACCTGTGGCTACCTCAGGACTATCTGACTACACGGATTACACTGACAGTTATAGTTAGAAAACCTATAGCGCTTAACTGCGCGAAGTAGTCATTGGAAACAGTGCCTGATTGAATCCTGCCTGTTCCAGGCTTTGAAACTACTTGATTTAGGAGTCGGCTAATCAATTACAGCTAAAAGTAGCAATTTACGCCAAAAAGACGGGGTTTATTGAACTTGTGAAGATTCAACACCAGCTCTACGAGTGGAAAACGTCAGTGACTCCGTTCGCTTTGCTGCTCGCCCTGGTTCGCTAGGAGCTCTTCTTGCACAACAATGAAGTTGCTCTATACTAAAAAAGTCGTACCCTGGTGGGCGCAGAGTCAAATTACTCAAACATAGCATAGAAAATATATACCTGGCATTTGTGTTTGCAGTACAAAAGCTCAGACACTATCTCCTTGAACATACCGTTCGGCTCATATCGAAAGCAGATCCGCTCAAGTATTAGCTTTCGAGCCTTTCTTAAAGGATAAGTACCAAGATGATCCAAATGGTCCATGATGTTTCCCTAATGTTGTAAGGCAAAGGACAAGCGTTGGCTGATTTCTTGGCAGCTCATCCAGCCTCAGATGACACTCCTTTGTCAGATGATCTACCTGATGAAGAAGTTTTATATGCTCAAGTTCAGTTCCCCTGGGAGATGTACTTCGATGGTTCATCCAGGGGATAAACTGCTCCTCTTTCTTCGCTTCGGGGACGGAGGTCCTACGGTAGGTAACAGCAGGCACAAGCAACTTGACCGAAGGTTTGAGTCGTATCTCTCTTTCCTCTTCCTCTCGATCTTCTTCGTAGTTGGGAAGGGGGAAGGAGTCTAAATCCATGGACATTAATGAACCATCATTGATGGACGTTGCACATGACACGATCAATTCGACTCAAGGTCCGGCTACTACCGCATGGCCATGAAGAACACACGAGCCAACCCGGTAGTCACCTTCGGGCTAAGAGAATGATACGTGTGGAAAGGGGCCCTTTCTGACCCTGCCTTTGGACTCGTATTTTGTTCGTACACAATCAACGGAGGCCTTCCCGATGAATCCCCCTTTCTTGACTTGGCTTGATTTCGGGCGTTCATTATTGGACTAGATGTTTATCAACCGGCACTGGCAGGGAGCTACCCAACATGAGCGGTGCGGGCTTTGAGTCAGTGCTTCCGCGGTGGTCGAGATCACCCGCTTTGGTGGTGTTGGTCCTCCTACGGCAGGAATCTTGAATTCACTGAGTCCTCAGTGGGCGGGTGTGGACCTTCGATGATTGGTGGGATCGTTCGTGTGAACTCGTGTTTCTTCCCGGATTCAGATCGACCCCGAAATCTAGGAAATCTAAGGGACGGGACCTGATGAGGGATAACCCGGTAGTAGCTACTTATGCAACTATTCGAACCCAACAGCACGATCTCTCCCAGCAATACCCCCACGAGAAGAAGCTCTTCATACAGTTCCTACAGTTTACACTGGGTGCTTCACAGTTTATGATGTTTCGGGTTGGGCTACTACTATGGTAGCTCTCTTCTTAGGAATCTCACTTCGTTCCCGCTAGAGCAGCTCTGATTCTGTAGCTCTGGGCTAGAGTGGGGAGTTGGCAATGGCTCCAACAATCCCGCTTGTTGCCGATTCTCAATCTTGTCTTGCTGGCACACAAGACAGGTCTTCACGTACACTTGGACATCTTCATACATCTGAGGCCAGTAGTATGATCTCTCCAGCAAAGCCAATGTACGGTCGACTCCTGTTCGTATACGGCCGGTTCCATGATTCATCTAAGTCGTCATTTACTCGCTTTGGGCTGCATCTCATATCAAACAGTACGCAGCGAGAAGTCACAACCCAAATTTTATGTGCAAAGTGGAAAGAAAAGAGTTCTAGTTCTTCTGATTAAGTATAGAAAGAGGAGTTGAAGAATGAAGTGAGCCGGCTTCGAGTCCTCACGACCTACCTTCCGAAACAATATCTTCTTTGCACTTTATACCAATCCAGAAGCTTTAGCTTCCGGTAACATAGAACCATAAATCTCATTCCCTACCTTGGCAGATAAAGAATAGCTAAAAGCAACGGAGTGTGGGCCACCGTAGGCGGCACAACATGTTAGCACCATACTCATAGTACTAGCATCTATTATACCGTAGTACCGAAATACCACCTCACTCCGGTGTTTAGCCCAAGAGTCACGTAACAGCATAAGCTATAGCATCACCAATACCGATTACGCACCCAACCATATCGAAACAAGTAGATACTTGATACCGAGGCGGGCCCTGGGAAAGCAATTGATAGCATTTTCGGATAGAACCATAGCTTTGAGCGGGCACTAACACCATACCCATACCGATTCCACACCAGTTCTGTAGCGAAACCATATATAGATGAATAAGAAAAACCATACCGCCTTACCCAGTGGTATACTATCGAAGATATCCGGAGCACCAGCCATAGCTTATTCTTCCGCAGTTGGAGCTTACCCGGTACTCTGTTGTCTACGGGTTCCCTGGAGCTGTTGGTTCTGATCCTAGTGCTTCCCATCTTACGGTAGATCCGGAGGCATCTGCTTTGAGTACTATGGCAGCTAATGCTAGTTACGCTAGTCCGCCGCATATATTCCTAAACTAAAGCAACTATAGCAAATGGAACTGGATAAGGAGATAAAGCTAGTACTGGTATTGGCGTAGACGCGGCATGGCTCGCCTATGTTCAGAACAGTACGGATCATTACCGTATGCTTATGATGATACTACTATAGTACTATAGCTATATGGCTCATCTCCGGCTTCGCCTTCTATTCTTCCATCCCTACCATCATATCATACCATATGGACTACACAACAACATAGCCTACAATATCCGTAATTTGGGCTACATTTAGTCATCCGATCCTACGCCGGGTAAACCGCTATTGGGGCACTGGGGGGCTATGGAAACCAACTACTAGTCATTTAATGACTAGAAGACTACCGGTATTGGGAGACTACACGACTCGGAAATGGTAGATCCTAAGCTTATAGTACTATTCAACTACTCGGTGGGAGTGTTTCTGGTGTGTCCGCTATAGCTTCTTCACTTTAGTTCTATAATTTCTTCGAGCGGTATGGTATTTCCCAATACCAAGAACACGGATAATACAGAAGAAGACTCTACCTGTGGACTTCCGCTGGAGATGGCATTGTAAACTATATATGGTTCTAGCTATTCAAAGCCTAGTTCCGGATATCCAAGATCATATGCTATGGAGTAACCATAGAACTACATCAAGACATAAATAAGGAGCTAAGACTAAGAACATAGGGCATCCGGAATGGCTTCTATTGGTACTGATGCTGGGTTAAGTGTGTAACCGGTGCGTGATCGGAAGAGCGGGTATGGAGTGTGTATTGTATGGAAGGGGGAACCCCGGTGAGTACGTTCTGGTTCTTCCGCCCTCTTGTTCGAGTCAGCAGCAACTCTATTGGATAGCTATCAAGGGACTCGTGTGGAAACCCCTTCTTTCGGCTTCGGTCCTGTTCTGTAGGAATTCGTTGGGTAGCGCGGTTGGGGTCGATCGGCGAGGACCCCCAACGCAAGCTAAAGAACCACTGTTGCAATCACCGAAGGCCCCGAGGAACAACCAGGAACAAAAGACCATAAGATAATGAAGAACCATAAGACTGACGGTTTATCATCGACTCCCCTACTGATGCATTTTGACATCCCACAGCTTTGGCTTAGCCCCGTTCATCTTCGTCCGGCGGTTTCCCACAGTAATTCTTGATAGTTCACTCAGTGAATAAGTAGCTATCTGCTCATTGGCTCAATTCCTTCCTTCCATATGACCGAGAGCGCCTATCCGACCAAGAATATGATAAAATGACTTTGGTAGAGATCGGATTGTTGTCGTAACGCTATAGCTCTTCACAGTAATATCGCCGTAGTAAGATGATGATCATATGCATGGACCGCCTGCGGCTACGCCAACTAAGACTCAGGAAGTCTGAAATCGTGGAAAGGGGGTGGGGTTTATTGTGGAGAGATGGTAGAGCATCTGTAGTGAGCTCATGTATCGGTATGCATAGGTAGTCCTATATGGTAGAATATGAAGCTAAAGCTTACCTATAGTACTAAAAGAATAAAATCAGGCCTAAGTGGTTATGAGGAACCATATCAAGATCAAAGACCAGTACTCCTTCAGCCCGATCAATGTATGTATAACCAGATATTACGGACTCCGTACCCCACCGCCCTTCTTCTTGTGTACATCCGGATCATATCCTCACCATGGACAACCATTACTCACTCCCTTACCCTTATTTGGTAGATTCTTCCGTCCTTTCTTAGTTGTAGTCATTATCCGAAGCATAGGGCGGACCATGGAAATGGTTAGGATCGGCATATAGAGTAGCTTTGGAGGTTCTAGTTGATACGGTGGGAATGGAAGAGAAGTTGAGTAGGGCCAAAGATCATAGCTATATGTTCCTTATTCAGAACCGTACCTTGGAAAAGAAACTAAGCTTTTCATTCAAAATGGCCCAGCCATGGTTGGACCGAGTCCTTTAGCTCAAGCTGAACCCATATGCTATTCGGAAGATCCACCAGTTGAACATGGGCAAGAAACCGTAGTACCAGCGGTATAGTATTCTACAACCTTATGTCGCCGGATATCATATCTTACTGCTTTTTATTGTTACACCATGGAAGGATGTTAGCTTCACCCAGTTCTACTGGATAAGATGCATGGTATACCGCATGTGAACAACAAAGAATGGAAAGAGAGTAGTACCAGTGAATCCAAACAGAGCAGAAGAGAGAGACCCCAACTAAGATCATAAACTGGAGCGGCCTAGGTATAGTAGCTGTCACGAGATGATCTACGATCAATCCCCTTCGGGAGTACCAACGACAACATATGGGTATGAAGCCCAGAGATAGATCCACCGGTTTACAACTGTTTCCCAGGTATACTTGAGATTAGCTATAGATATTGGTTCATACCGAAGGTGTCTTCCACTACTTAGGATTATGCATTCATAGGAGCAATTAGCCCACCACTAGCAATAGTCAGAATAGGAATAATCGATATATTCGGCCTGAGCAGTTCTACTGGTTATCCGGAATTAGCTATTGGCATACCTTGTGTCATACATAGTTGCAGTAACAACACTACCACTACCCGGTCACCACGAGAATCATAGGGCTTTGCCCGAAAACAGGGTAAACATATGAAGTAGATGCTATAGTTTCGGAGGTTTCCAACTCGGTACTATGTGGAGCAGGTAAAGAGTAGTATTCGGGTATGACCGCTCAGCTCTAGTATCTTATTACCTATGATCTTCCCTCTTTATATTTGCATGTTTCACTACCGATGATAGCCTCCATAGCTAGAGCTATACCAATAACTGCCAAATTATAGCTTTCTTACGGAGCACCCTAATTATGAGCTTAAAGTGAACTACTTGATAGCACTCGAAGAAAGGTCAAAAGCATTCAATCTGTAGATCTGGTTCTGGTTAGTTAGCTCAACTGCCTATTGTTAATTCAGTACTAAATATGAGTGACTTGCTTCACCACAGCAATTCTACTTTGTTTGGCGGTGGTGAGTGGTCGGGAAGTAGGTTGAGGTTGAGCTCGATCCGACATAGATCTCTTCACAACCCTTTTCATAGACTTACGATATACCAATCATCATTCAATCTTTCTTATCGTTGGAGTTCTCCGATATTAAGTAGTTCCTAGAATCAGTACAACAACCAGAGTGGAAAGATCCAATACCGAGGACTTAGGGAAATCTCTTAATACTCCGACCGAACGAATATGAGACCTAATGAGCTCAAGTATTGGGTAAACTATTTCGGTAATATCGTAATACCTGTACATAGATCGTCAAAAACCGCTACTGAACACCTAGACTTGCTCCATACCTATGCTCCCCTAAGAGCGGAATCAAGAACTGGTATGAACTATACCTAAGTTAGTACTATATGCTATATGGTGCCCGGTTCCACCGAAAGATGATTCAAGAGTTCTTCCGTTCGTGTGTAATTGGGATAGTAGAGGATCATGATCCGAGGCCTACCCGCCCCTCCTGCTCAGCCACCTAAAGCATATGATCCGGTATCCGATAATACCACCGAGAGGGTAGGAGTAGATCGATAAACAGAAAGCTGGAAGAATATGGGTAGTCGAAGACTAGCGGTGGGAAGGCTGCATATTATGATGTTAGGTCTTTTTCATGCTTTATTACCGTAAATCGATGATTTGGTTATTACCGGTACTATAGGGAATGAAGTTGTAAGACAACCAGTAGCGGTTCCTGGTGTAGAATATGATGATGCATCTGTATCGACTTATCCATCTCCTTCGGCATTAGCTGAATTATTTATAGTTATTGAGCCCCCTGCTTTCTTCATACTACTAGTAGCTTGCCCAGCCATCTGCGGAGTCAGAAGGCCTCTTAGGCCTAAGTGTGATTCAAATCATCCACCGGCGAGAGCTTCGAATAGGCTCCTCATTACTGACACGATCCAGGTACTAATTAATAAACAAAGACCGATTCCAATAGCGAGCGGTTAATCCCGCAAACTACCGGGAAGCCGACTACATAGGTAGGGGGCGTGCTGACATGCTTGACTTTCTCAATGTTGGAGGTCCCCGAGGGCGCCAATTCTTTCGATCTAATTAGTAGCTGTATTCTCGTGTAGATGTTCTGTAGTATCTCATGTGTATTAGGTTGAGTAGGCCTGACACTTACAATATCTCTATATCGCCCATGGGGAGGCTCCGACCCACGAGATTCAGGAAAAGGAGCGGATGGGCCAATCTTTAATGCGTTTCGTTTACTAGCCCAATTTGCTCTCCGTTTCTAAGTTCATAGCCTTCTTGGCCTGAGAAGGAGTGTGAACGTCAGCTTAAGCTGCCTGGTCGTAGATGACCCAAATCCGCCCCGGTCCACTCAAAGCTTGAAGGATGAAGAGGCTCGGTTATTCCCTATGGCATCTTAGGTTCTTCTGTAGTAATCGCTGATGAGACTGTTTATTCCTTGGTTATAGCAGTAGTCCGGTCCCGGATCAAACCCCAAGAAACAATCAAACCGGTAATGCATCTGCTGTTCAAGTGGGTGCTGCTATGGTTGCTACCATATGTGCTGATGCTGTTATTCTTGCTTATGCTTATGAAGCGGTTCTACTGTAGAATCATGACTAGCCAATTGATAGCATTAGTATCTCACGCAGCCTTCTCTTTCTGGTTCTTACGCAGAGATTTTCATAGTACTGATTCTGGTTATACGACTACTATCCCAATATCCATTGATTTTACTAGACCGATGGCTTTCTGCAGTAGTTACTGTAGTACTCATAGTGTACAACCATCCTATTCCAATAATGCTAATGCTTCTAGTCGTCGTTCCGCTAGCTGCTATCTACATCCGGTTTCCCTATTCGGCCCAGAAACATATAATAGTGAGAACGCTCATAAAATTGAATAAATCTGGGGCTCGGGTTTACTAGAATTGTTATTGAGCACCAATAGTACGACTTCTGGATCCAGGGCCGGGTGCTTCAAAGAATTGGAGAGGTTCACGACTCCACGCCTGGGGGCCAGGCGAACAGGTTTCCTGGGGATTCAAAGGGATAGGAAAAGTGGGACTTTAGCACTTTAACAAAGGAGGTGTTTGTGGATAAGTTGCTTGAGTTGTTTGGCATGAGCAAGGCAAAGCCGGCTAGGAGCCGAAATAGAAACAAAAGCTATGATAGCAGATTCAACCGTAGAGAACTCATCAGAGCCATTATCAGTCGTAAACCGAGCGGCACCCCTCCATAGCAACTCTTTCTGGTGTTTTAGCTCCCATTCGCTCTGAACCCACCTGGGTATGGTAGTACTAATTCATCTGCTTATGTATATGGAGTTACCGGTTGTACACCGTGGGACTGTAAGAAGCTATAGCGTAAAATGGTGGCGCGGGTAGGTATCGAATCATGATTCTATAGTTCTAACGGCATAGTAGCCAGCTGCCATATTTGATGCATTTAGTACAATACCCGAGCTATCCGGCTTCGCCTACTGCAGCTATAGTTTCTGCCTTTTCTTGATTTCCGGGTATGCCATCCATGGCAACCATTCCGCTACTATGGAGAAGCTTTAGCTTCGGAGGTAGTATTAAGGAAAAACAGCTAGAAATCTACTAGCAACTGGGTAGTCCATGGTGGAGTTGGTACGAATAGCACCTATGATTAGTAAACCAGTTACAGTAGCGCTGATGCCAAGCTATAGCCCATTGATGACTCCTCCTCCGGAAATATCTTCTAAAGCTTCTCCTCCGTCTGCTCCGATTAGGCCCGGAATGTATCTAACGCGTAAGTACTAGCTACAGCTACAGTGAGAGGCTTCCGGTGTGATATTGGTTTACGATTGAGGAGTCATCCGTGTATCTTCATGTAGCTACTTATACTGTCCCCAGACCATTAGTTTACTATTCCGGGGATGAACAAAAAGATTTACTTTTTCCAAGGTGCCAATAGCTTTTGCTTTCTTTCCTGCTTTTCGGTTATTGCTTATATAGAGAGGAAACTGAACGAGACCGAACTGAACCGAATCCGGGAACTCCTCGCGAAGTACCAACGCTTGGATAGGACCGAAATGAAATGCCGAGGGACTACCAGAATCCGCAAAACTATGGAGCGACTTCGAATCCAAATTCTCGAAAAAGCTACGACTCTGTCCTATTGGGAAGGCAGCGAAGTAGTCACCCCGGCCCAACGAGTATGATACACTTGCCCGTCGCTAGTAACATTGGTGCAACAAATGTCGATATGGGCGTAGGTACAGGTATTCTATCGTTGGGAGGGACGTTTGAAGCTCTTCTATTATCGTAGGAGCCAAAGTTGACCACGGCATCATATTCATCCCTCTCGGCAGATTTGCTGAAATAGTCGAGAATATCATTATGGTGCGGGCATCTCTTTGTTCCGTTAATATCCTTACTTGTCTTTTGGTGGTATGCATTCATTCTTTCTTCTGTGGTCAACCGGTACCAGTTACGGATCGGGTGGCACCGTGGGGTCTTTGAGGGAGCTCTCATTGAGCTCATATTAATGGTCATATAGTCAGGCCAACGAGAACACCGAAAAAACCTAATTCAGCTCCACGTAAGATAGCCAAAGTACGGTTGAGCAATCGGCATGATATATTTGCTCACATTCCGGGCTCTCCCCGATTTCCTCCATCAATTCTCCGATCCAAATGGCAGAGAAGTTTCCATATTTATACCTTTTATTGTTGGAGGGGCGACCGTCCGTTAAACTACCAAAGAAAAAAGGGGGACGGAGGACTGGAGAAATACTTCATCCAGGTTTACCTGGGAATTCATATGAATGCATACCTTATGGTCCTATGGTCAGTAGGCTGTAAAAAAGCATACCAGAGCCACAGCTGATCGATGCTTTAATAATGGAAGCCAAAGAAAGATGATGAAAAAGCGTGCCAAGGACGAAGGGTTCTACACGAAAGTTGCCCCTTTTTCATGGTTTAATGTGGTGTGGGCGACGTTGTTTGAATTCCTCGTCAAAGACCTCCGCCTACGGCTACAGATAGATAGGAAGAATATCCAGAGATCCTTGGGCACCATAGGAGCAGTAACAAAAAGAGAGGATGTAGCTCATGAATAAGTATAAACTACTACAGTATCGGTATCTGAGCGTCTATTTCATCTTATGCTGCTGGTATTACCGTAACGGGAGCCGCAGGAAATGCCATTTCTTTCGTACTACTAGTCATACTGAGTTAGGGCTCCGAATATTGGATTTTATCGACTTATTCTTCTAACTGCATTCCCATACCAGTGTCTACTGTAGGAACTGGATAAACTATATTTTCGATATGAGCCAATGCTCAACGAATGCTAGTCGTATGCAAGTCAGTGTAGTAGTATGGGTTTATGCGCGGGAAATTGTAGAACTGTATCTGATCTTGGTGCCACACCTATAGGTTATGGTAGGACATAGAAAGCCGGACACCCTGCATAGCTTATTACTGACTCCCGTCCAGACGAGCCAAACCTTAGCCGGACCCATAACCGGTAGTGAGTTGATGTATTATGGTATTCCATACCACTATATGAGTCTTAGGAAATGCTGGAAATATTCTACCAGATGACCGAGAAAGGGTGATGAAGATGGGCTAGCCGTCGATAGTGTTGGTGATGTGGTGGGATTGGGAAGAGGAGAAGAAGCATTATGAAATAGCTGCTATGAAGAGCTCAGAAAGTATCAAAACATTGCATATCTGGGATAACATACTGATTCCTCCGGCTATAGCTATATGGTAAATACTACTTCGGGTGTTACCCATATGGTAATCGATAATGTCTATTATGCACCTATACCAATGCTTTATCCAGTTTCATACCTACACGAGTAGATAACTAGCATCATATTCAACTACATCAGCAGCATATACCAATACCTATACTATGCCCAACCATGGTTCCCATGGCCCATTCCAGTACTCGACGTACATCGCGTATGTTCCGGTTGTACACTATCTGGTCTTGTAGAAAGCTTATTATTCATAGTAGGAGCTCTGGGAAGACAATGATGAGTCATTGACCGATCTATGCGATTGCTGTCTTCCCGCCTTCCATGAGTAATAACTACTATACCGGAATATGAATCCAGTACTAGCTTCTGATCTTGATTTAGCTCCTTCTGAAGTTATGATTGCATATGATCGAGTATCTACTATTACACTTGCTGTTTCCCGTCCCCCCCCTTTGTTGGGCTATTGTTTCGATGCTTCGTGGCTGGCTACTCTCCCCGGATCTACTACTAGTCCCCTCCTTCTCCTTCCACTAGGACTTTCTTGATTCCTTGCATACCGGTACAGATAGATAGGTGTTCCACCGGGCCCCGGTTAAGGAAGAATAAAATAAAATACCCTTTCGAACTCTGTCTGTAACTCACTAGAGGCTCGGGAAACAAAGAAAAGAAATACTAGCTGCTGGCATCTTTCCTACATAGGTCATTCACCATGGCTCATCTTTGGCTTCACAGTGTCTATTTGCTCAACGTTTCCGTGGTTTTCTGGTAGTTTCGATGATTCTGTACTTGTTTATATTCATACTATGGTATGAGCTCATACATACCATATGGTATGGTTTCATATGAAGATAAAGAAGAAAGAGCAGCCACCATCATAATACTACTAGAATACAAGGGCCGGATAAGGGACATAGAAAGAAATCCACCGATAAGTACTAAAGAAAAGCTTAGACCCACTGGGCCCATAAAGAGTAGGAATGAGTTGCAAATTCCCGGAAAAGCATAAAAACCTATATGAATAAGCCCGGGTTCACTATTTCAGAATGCAGGTAGGACCTGCGCCAAGGGAGGGGGGTGTGTTCGTTCTTCAATCATATGCTAATCCGCCGGGGTAGAGAATAAAAGGTATCGTACAACCATATCATATTACCTGCTAACTGCTGCTATTACTAGTTCTACGCCATATGGTGCATTTGGTCTCCGACTCGGGGCAGCCATTCTTCAACGATCCTTTGGATCAGTTTTTCTTGCTTTTATGAGCATATCCTATGCGTCTTCCGGTGCTGCTGCACCTACGCTACTACTCTGTAATACTCCCTGGCCGGGTCTTTTGTTACTTGCACGATCCTTCTCACATCCGCCTACGGTTGTTGATGAGCTTTCTTCCATTTATATGGTAATGCTACATAATTCCGTTGCCAGGGGAAGTCCCTTCTGACTCAACATAAACGACTTCAACTCTTATGACTTCGAATCCCGCCAGAGATTCTTCCTCAACTGAAGGGTGTCCACCAAGATTTGTACTCCGGCGAATCCCCGGTGCTATCACAGTTGCTTTTGCTTGTCTATCTATCTGGGCCAGGGAAATAAAAGGCTATAGCTATAGAAGTCTTCCAGATATACTGGGATTGGATAGTATCAAGAACTGGGGAATATGGTGGGGTGCTCTATTAGTACTAAGCGTTACACTTACTGCGTAGTATTTGGGCCTTACCCGGGTCTGGCCCAAATGAATCCTTGGTGAGTAATATGGATAAACAATCAAATCTAAGTATTCCTCGTAGAAGGATGATGCAGGATCCATAAGAGAACATAGTATACAATATCTCGTTTCTGATCATTTTTCGGGTTATTTAACCAAGTGGTGACCAAGTCCTTGGTGTTGATGATATGACCAGTTCACGGCGTTGGCTTGAGAAGATCCCGTGCAGCGAAAAGCCGAGTTCTCTATTTTGGGACATCATCCGACTTAGCGGCAAACCTCTAGATCCAACTCTTTAAAAGAAAGGATCCCTTAAGTCCTTGAACTCAAATTAGAGTACTTGGATTCTATAACACTCTAAACTACTCACTATTTGAAGTGCTGTCTATGAACTCCAAGAGCTTATCTACAGATAGAGTTTGATCGGCACCCTGAAAGCCAATACATGGAGGACTCACATCCGATTCCGTGCCAGAAGTTGTCGACGACGATGAGGGGATACTAACATCAGACGACGAGGCAGCCTCGGTTACCATACATATGAATGAAGTGGCAGCAAGCCTACTAAAGTACTTAAGCGTCTACTGAGGCAGCGAAATTTCCGTTTCCTACAATGGCCCAAGTCAAAATATCATTCAAAAGACGTGGGTGGGTTCATAACGTATTCCAGAACGGGTCAAAGCTTTTTATAATAAAAGTAAAAAGCTGGAATCCGAGAAGACAAGACCCCCTAAGAGCGTCTTGGAAACCAATTATTCGATCTGCCTTAGTGGAGTACCGGTATTCTCCCGCTTTCAGCGAGGCCTACTTTATTCCATTTTTGTTGTCGCATATGCCAGAGTTGCTTTTTCTTCTGATTCCGTAGCTCCTCTTATGAGCCCGGTACCAAGGTACGGCGAACTATTGGTGCATATGCAAGAGATTAAGAACGAGCCGGAAGAATCCAGAGCGCAGATACAGAAGCAAGAACCGTAGTTTCGAATAGAGTATTAGAAGCAGATGTTGCTATTTCTCCGTTTTATGCTGTTCTGGTTGCTCGACTCGATACCGATATGCCGGATAATTCGTCATAACTAGGGTTCGCCCCAAAAGCACTCTGAAAGCAAGAAAGAACGGAATGAGTTGAGGGTATTGAACGCACGCTGTATGAATCTTATTATGCTTTTATAATACTATACTCTATACCAGTTACTACTGGGAGTGGGTTCCTTAAGAGCTCTTTATGCTGCCTACTATTACTACCGTTGTTTCTCCGGGTTTTGTTGTAAACTCTGCAAGCTATGGTTATACTGGGTACATACTATAGGTAGCTTTACCATACTATGGGTCTTTAGCGGATCCGGATGCACCACATATAGGAAAATAGCCGAAATGCGCATAAGCGTGATGATCGGATGAATATAGGTATACTCATAGTTGTACCAAAGAGCTCTCTCGGGGTGGTATGTGGTCTGTTGCTCCACATGATCTTCATTCCATTTTTGTACACACCGAGTCCTGAACTCCGAAATAATCAGTAAAGATCGTAGTATGCATCGTCATCCGGATAATAGACAGAATATTCTACTAGTAGTACAGCTATCTTCAGTGTCTCTGGATCTCTCGTTGCTCCTGCGCCTGCTTTCCTTCTATAGCCAGTTCCCCGCCGGAAGGCGTAGACGAACCAATACTATACGAAATAACCCAACACCTACTCCTACGATTGGTCTTTTCCGGAATAAAAGCAGGGAAAACAGCATGCATAGGGCTCCGTCGAGTCCAGGATTTATGGTGTTAGGGTATGAATTATCGTAGATTTGCTTCCGTAGCGCCATAGCTTATAGAGTCCATTACCGGACCGGAGGTATCTAGCTACTACTCATATGCTTTATTCTATAGGTTCCCAACCACTGAGGACTCATAGGACCAGGAACTCCTCAGGGACTCCGTAGAAAGATGAACCATAAATCAGGATCCTTGTCTTCGCGTCTTATCCATCGGTAGTGATAACTACATCAGTACTATATGCAGGAGATCTTAAGTTATACGGAATACCAGGTTTCATGATTTGGTAGAACCAACGCCATGACTCCAACTATGTATGATCCGGGTAGACCAGGTAACAACCCAAGTAGTTTGGGAGCATATGGATGCTATAGCTGTTCATTTCATTCGAGGAGTTACGGCTCATATGGATGCAGTTCCTTGTCTAGATGTCCTGGGTTGTTCCACCAAGTATTCTACTGCTTATACAACTATTATGCCTCTGCTCGCAGGGTTGTGCTCCGTTGATTTTGTTATTGTTGAGTGGTTTTCCCATATATAGTAGGAATGATGAACTACTGGGAAATACCAGATCTATGGAAGCTAAAAAGCTTACCTTGAGTATGTAGCTAGTGCAGTTGCTATCACGATGACTTCACACCGGCTGTCCCCATCCCCATATAGCTGTTTCTTCCGCTTCTCCGGATAATCTATCAAGTACGGATCTGGGCATTACCATACGGTTTCTGCCTGAGCTCTTCTCTTTCTGATGCCGAAATATCTTTTTTATCGATTACCCCAACCTGGCCTGGTGCGCCTCCTATTTGGTGTGATATTTCGAACATTGGGCTTTGGCACGGCCTGGGATCAGGAAAATAAAGCTATGTGGTTAGGTCTTCGACCAGTTATACTAATCATTCTTAGGTTTCAACCGGTACCTGCGGAGCGATGGTACGGTTATTTGGGTAGTATGATCTGAGTCTTACCGCATACCGGTACGGGACTCTAGATCTCTTATTGCTTATTTACCAGTTAACACATCATATCCAGAAAACAGTAAAACCGGTGCTATGTCAGTCCGTAATGAGTCATGGTTCGCCTATGTTATTGGTCTTGTACCCGCTACTGGCTTTATTTGAATGCATATGGTTGCTATAGTATGAGCTCATTCGCTTTGGTCTCCTTATTCGGGATCCCGCTCGAAAGCCATATGACCTGCAAAGCCCAAAGACTACAGTCATACCAGATTCCTCCCCCGGGAACGATAGTATACTAAAGGGCAGTTTGACCTGCAGTTGTTGCGACCCCGCTCCCGTCAATCTTAGTTCTACTGGCATTGTCCACCGATAGCTATCGCTATAACCAGTTATGTCGGATGCAGTTGGAGATCCTCTAGCCATTGTTGTCACAACTAATACATATTCTTGCTATGCAGCTGGGATCGGGCTTATTTAGCTTTTTAAAATTCTTTGGGTATCTTCGATTTAAGGCAAAGCCTAATCGGCAACGGTAGTGAATAATTCAACAGAACCTCCAGACCTAGAAGCAAGCGTTAGGGCTCCATCGGTAGTTAGATCTCTGCCCGGAAAGGTTGTCAACCATGTCGATAGCTAAATACATCAAATCATGAGTCGTCTTATGACTATTTCGAGTAGTATTCCGGGTGGGACCAGAGATGGAGAAGACCTATATGATTCATAATAAGCTATAGCTATAGAAGTCTGACATGGTTTGGAAGAAGAGATCCAAGATTTAGAGAATGTCCGTACCCAGGGACTCATATGCAGCTCAATACCTGGCCGCTAAGACAAAGACTAAGATCCCAGATCTATGGTTCTGACCCATGATGAAAGACTCCAATAAATCCTATGAGTAGACTTCTGATCTCTAGGTATTAGATCGATCCCCAAAACGTCCGGGTAGTCTCCCATATATGCCGAAACTACATAAGATGCAGAAACCATAAAGCTAGGAATCACGCACCGAGTAAAAACCCGGCATAACAGGCTACAACGATTGGGTCTTCCGACTGCGCGAGATGTGACCAATAGCACCGAAATATTGAATGGAGATGTCAGCGTTCATCTTCTTTTAGGTAGCGTTCGCCGCCCACCGTAGTACTAACGCTCCTATACGAAGTAACAGCAGACGCTATAGATGCAACAGGTACATAACCAGAAGGCACAACCGGAATCATAGGAAACCAGCTGCTCTGGAGTAGCTACTTAGTGGTATACTATCCGAAGACTCATACTGATGATGAACATATACATCCGCGAAACCAACAGCAAACCAACCGTGAAGAGGAAGAAGGCGTACGAACAATCCGAATTTGCTCATTTGGGTCTATGCCTATCGGTTCCATCAGTACCAATAGATGACGGAAACGGGTGAAGCAACCTAAGAGCACTTGATACTCTTCTATATGGTACCGATACAAGATTAGCAGGTTAGATCCGACATGATATCCTTCGATGACAATGAGCAACAGATTTTTAGTAATATCAGTTCATCCTTCGTGTTGTCAACCCTATTTCTTCAGCCCGAAACACGTATCGGGACCTCCTATTGCTGCTATGCATTCCTGGTTCCCACTTCTATAGATCCAGTAATGGAGTTTTCCTCTAAGAGGATAAGATGACGGAAATGATAGCTCCCGGAACTACTTCATTTAAGTCTTTCAGTACTTTCGACCCCTTCATTCACTCTACTCTCTTCAACTCCAGAAGTCCGAAAAGGAGCCCCAACTTACGGAGTACTATCTCTGGTGTTAGGATCGGATACTGAATACTTATTCTGCTATCTTACCATATGCAGAGACTGCCGATAACGAGTAGAAACTATGGGAGAGCCGGTTGTTGTTGCTGGTTCTTACGGAGTTACTGGTTGATGGTTATAGCTATAGCTATGGATCGGCGTAATCTCCTTATGTTCCTTCATCATGCTCCTTACCTTATACCAAGATCTTATCGATCTCTTATACCGGTCTCTTCGCAGCTACTTGATGTTCCTATGCTATATATGCTCGGAATCAGAGATCCCTTTTTTTACACGCCCCGTTCTTTCGGTCATTGCATTTGAATCCTTGGATCTCATAACTTCTCTATTCCCTTGGAATATTCCAGGTAAACAAATAAAAGCAAGAATAGCTCAGTAGGACGGGGACATAGTCTCGAAAACAGCCGGCATAGCTAGAAAGCGGTATAGTAGGGGTTTGGTAGTATTCGGAGGCGTAGCATCAACGGTATATGGGTTTTAACCAGAGCTGGTACTACTAACTCGATAGCATTTGTGCTACCTGGTACTACTAGACCAACGGTACCTTGCCGGTGTGGGATGGATGATTGAGTATGCTCCGACTTATAGCTTGGTTTTCTCCACGGAGTATGGGATTGAGATGATTCTAGCTATATGGTGCTGCTTGCCCAGTTATCCCGCTCTTTCCCGCAGATATTTGACCATCTGCTTTCTTATCGATATAGTTACTTATTATTCTTCGGATCTGTCTCCGTGGTTTGGGTTCTCACCATTACCGGATCTACCAACTCCTTAGAATATCGATTGTACTACCCGCAGTCTCCGGAATTAGTTGCTGTTTAACACCAGAATCTGAGCAACCAGAGACCATCCGGAGGAACGGAATAAGCCAAAGTCCCAGATATTGGGAACAGACCCGGAGTAGCTCATCTGCAATAATATCGTTGATTTGGCTCACTATGGTAATAAACTAGAATCGATACAAAGTAGTCCCAGGAAAGCCTGGGGGCCTCCAGGCGCACCATTTGCAAGCCGCAGGCGGTAGCACAGTAGTTTCTAGATCTGTCCAAGGACTTATTCCGACCGGGTAGATAATAGCTATAGAGGAATAATGGGGTTGGGACAACTCCGGAAAGGTATTTCTAGTACTATAGGGTGCACGAGATCATGAAAAGCTATAGATGCACTGTGGTTTCGGTATGCTCGTCTGAGCCTGGTTCGTGATCGTAGATCATCTCAGGATTGGTTTATTGATGACATCGGTACGATACCAGTTACTGCTCCACGGAGACATCAGTAGGAAAAGCTGCTCTAGTTGGTAATCCAGATATACCCAGGTGAGCCCATACCATAGAATACGTTTCTTCAGCTATTGGTGAATACCAACCCGGGACCAACTCATGCCATTCCTGTACCAGGTATCATCATAGTATACGTAACCAGTGGGATAACCAGTTATTCACCAGAATTGAGTCCAATATGGGCGGAAACATAGGAGCCATAGTAGGAGTAGCGTAGCATCAACTGCGTAATATCCAAGCGGCGTACTTTCTTCAAATGCTTTTGGTTTTTTTTTCTCCAGCTCAAGCGTTCTTGAGTTCTAAACCACCAGAAGAAACTGAACGATACCAGATACAAAGAGAGAACACTTTAGTTCAGATCATAGATCAAAACGACTCCTTGGCAGTTAGTACGATCGAGTAAGGTAGAGATGATGCGAGGCGTAGCGCCCCTGCATGAAGGCATAGAGTGTGAGCCACTATTGAATGCTGTTGATGTAGGGAAGGATCTGCAAGCTCTGTTTCAAGTCTTGTTGATCCTTTCCGGAGAATTATATAGTCTTCCTGAGCAGGAAGCAATCTTCAAAGCTGGCTGGTCGGAATGGAGAAAAAGAGAACCCTGTAGCACTATAGTTCCCACCGGGGGATCTACTGATTCCGAACCAACGACCATAAGGCCAACTCAATCAATAAAAGTAGGGTGGTTTTTAGCTATAGCATCATACGCAGGATGTACTCTATTCTATGATCAACCATACTAACGAAAACAGAAGCCAACTCTGGTAAAGGTGAACTAGCACCGATATTATATCCTTCTTCAGCTAGGTGTTGCGCCACCGGATCCTCCGGTTGTACACTATCTCTCTGCTGTAGCATCTATTACTGGTACGGATCATTAGTTTCCTACCATCGGTATGCCATTTGATTGCGCTCAGGTTGTTCGACTGCTTATGTTACTGATGGATCTACTCCACTTATGGTTGATGATCTGGAGGAAGATCTTATGCATGACCCGCCGGAGGCTACATCAGAAAGAGCATAAGCTTCGGAGATACCAATGGAGAGGGCCAAGTATGAAGCTCATGTTGTTTCCTACCTAATGAGCTCTCCTGATTCATCTTCATATGGGTCTGTCTTGGTTGTATGACCTATGGTTGTTTCACAAGATCCAGTACCTACTGCTAAGACTAGTACTATTGTTTACCTGTAACAGATGCCATATAGTACGTCTTGAGTCGATAACCCAGAGACTCAGTCAATTATGCTCCGATGGCAGTAAACAAGGTCATATGGGTTTGGCGATAGCCCAATAATGATGATAAAGTCTGCCGGAAGAATCTTTGATTCTACTATTGGGCCAAAAACAACAGAATATGGGTACCGATTGCCCACTAATGGTCCACTATCGGGTTCGGTCGGTGTCTCGCTGATTTGTATCGCAGAAGATCCGTAGTCGAATATGCAAGCTCAACAGCCATGGGTAAATTCCCATGGTGGGATGATAAACCTCCGCGTTCAACTGGGTGGGCGGTATAAACAGTTGATGTCGGTGGGCCACACCAATCACTCGGTAGTGGGGGCCGACCCACGTGAGCAAAAGAAAGGACGGGAAGGCAGGCGGATCGGTCATTGTTAGGTCTCTGCGAAGGTCTGCCAGCGGGCACTTCATTCCAGAGCCGTCGTACAGGTGCCCACCAACCCCACTCGCAAGGACTCTTTACAAGATTCATCTGAAGCGTTTGCGGTAGCCGGTAGGCGGCAACCAAACAAGGAGTCTATCGGTGAAGCAATCACTCGAACTAGGCCGGTTATGGCGGAGAGCTGGCCAGGTCAACCTGGTAGTAATGAGAGAGGAGAGAGATCGGGGCGTTAACCAAAAAATTGATGCTTTTATTCTGTCTTCCGTGTGAACTGGTGGCGGGTAAGCTTCATACTTAAGATAGACAGAAATAGTGACGAAAGAAAGCAACGAAAAGAACTGGCTCGGATGCGGCTTGAACCGACCAACGCGAAGTAACTACTAAGAGGTCCTCTCCCGCAAAACCAGTGATTTCGATATCCCCGTTAAACCCAACAGCATAGAGCTTGGGAAGCTCGGACCCGGTCAAGATCCAAACAACAAGGAGGTGGAAAGAACCCTAAGAATTTCTGTTTCTTCTGAATACCTGTTCCCGAGTGTCTGACATCATGCGCCTATAATGCTGAACTGTTGATCGACTTCCATTACTTCTCAAAAACTTAATACTGTGAAAAAGACTTGGTAATTCCCAAGGGAATAGCTCTGATGAAGTTGGAGTGGCGACACGCGGCTGCGTGAAATCGGGATGGAGAAGAATGGAAACGGACATGGGCCTTATACGCGATGTGGTATTAGTTGCCCTTTTTCTTCGCTCTTCCGGAACCGGTACAGAAATGGGTACTTTTTCTACGTTGTTTACCTTAGGGCCTTTTTCTTCCTCATTCTGATTTTGTAATAAAGCCTCTCCCATTTCGCCGAGAGGCGCCGCGCATCATACATGAAGGTACCTTTTTCTCCAAAGATTGAATGAACCTTTTCTACTTTTACAATTTTTGTGGTATCTCCTTCATAGCTTTACATCTTTTTTGGACCCCAAGAGGAGGGATAGCCGGAAGGGACCCCATCATGGTGAACCTCTCCTTGTGATCGGGATGAGGTAGATGCCTCCCAGCCGAGGGGCGGATCGAATCAGAGTTTCCTTAGGTAGCCACCGACCTACAGTTATCCTTAAACTTCCGTGCTTGGTGGATTTTCTATTATTCCAACGACACGAAACGAATCTACGTGGAACGTTCGTAAAGGGCCATGGACTAAACCTAAACCATGGGCCGTCCCGAACGATTACTTACTCGTCTTAGGAGACGTTGGGGGCGCTATGACTCGCCCATACATATCCCTTTCTTGGCACCAATAATAAGGAGGAATAGTGCGATATTTCGGATCTCCTTCTTCTTCCAATTGCTCGGTTAAAGCCGTTCGGCCGTGTTCTGTAGGAAACAGCGTGTAAGCAGAGAGCTTCCCATCATTACAGTTATTACTAGCCTTCTTGCGAACAGTCGCGCAGTCATCTTACTTTCTATTGGTCCAACGGTATCGTCTATGCTGTAGCTCCTAGGAGCGGCATAGCGTTCCGCATCATATGCACGGTCTCTAGCTATGCAGTCTCAGTAGTTGGCCGGATATGATCCTACACCAACTACCCCACCCCAAGGAGGAAGGGAATTGAAACTGATGTCGGTGCGAAGGCCGAAAAGCCACAGGAAGAAACGACCCACTGGTAGAAAGTCATAGGAGCATTAGTCCATGGTTCCTCATGGACATTGTATAGACCAATTGTAATTAGCCGGAAGAAGGAGA